GAGGTTGTAAAACTTTTGTAGTAGGGGCATTAAAATTTCCTGAAATTACATTTTGATAACGTAATTTTAACCAGTAAATAAAATCTATATCGGTAGAAACAATAGCTACTAAATTATCATTAGAATTATTTTTTGTAAGTTTCTTTAATTCGTTAGTATATATATTTAAAAATTCAGGCGAAGGAAGAATCCAAAAATCTACTTGTTTATTTCGACTTGAGTAATAATGTGCTCTTTCTCTTAAAACTTCTTCAACTGGTTCTATTTCGAATAGGAATTCTTTAGTGGCAAGTATAAAATAATATTTCATAAGAAATTATTTCCTTTAGTTGATAATTATTCCTCCTCTTGAGGATTTTTAATTGTTGCAAGTGCAGCTTTAGTTACAAGTGGTATCTTAGGATTTTTATTGTAAATTATATAATATAAGCAATTATATACTAAAACAGCAAGACTTATAAATGCTAAAGGTGATAAAATAAAGTGATTTAAAAATAATAACCAATTAAAATAATCCTGTTTTATTTGTAATTCGTATCTTTGGACAAGATTTGTAAAAATGCTAATTGATTCTTCTCTTTCCTTATATTTTACTACATTTAGATGTTTTACTAAGTAGTTACTAAAAAGTATATCTTTAATTAATTTGATACATTCAAAAATAGTTATTGCAATTTCTTGACTTAATCCTAAACTATAATTTATTAATAAAAAGATAAACGCAATGCTACCATTATAACCAAGTTTATAGGATAATTTTAATGACTTATAACCTGTAGGAAATATAAGAAAATACGCGATGATAACCCAAAATTGTACCATTTTATTATAACTATTTATTAACGGGTTACATATTCTAATTAAAGTTGTAAGGAAAGGAATTTTTTCAAAAAGTTTATTTGAAAAGCTGCTTACAATTAATTCTTCGTATTCTTGTATAAATGGTATTAAAGATTGATTAGCTAAAAAAATGAAAGGAATAAAATATATTTTTAAAATAAACCCAAATCGGCTTAAGTAGCTTAATAATTTTCCTTTATCAAAAAAGTCTTTCAACTTTAACAATTTTACTAATAAATTGTTAAGACTATGAATTATGAATTTAAGATAGCTTGTTATCCAATTGAAAAATTTACTGTTATTACTATTTGTAAGTGTTATAAAATTCAGTTTTTTATAATTTTTATTAAATAAATTTAATAAAAAAAATAAATTTTTTTCAATTTTTAAAAATTTATTTAAATAACTAGCTAAAGTAAATGGTTTTAATTCTAAAAAATTTACTTTTATTTTTTCAATTAAAAATTTTAATTTACTTACTTTTTCTCGTATTAAATAAATAAAATTTAGTTTAGCTATAAAAATTTTGTTTACATATAACTGGCTCTTTAATTTTTGTGCAACATTGTTTTTGTGAACGTATCTTGAAAAGTTTATTTCTTCATTAAACTTTTCATACTTTAAAATACTAATTTTTTTTATAGCTTGTTTAGAAACATTTAGACGAGTTTTATATTTTATATATAAATTTTTAAGTCGTTTATGTTTATTAATAGGTCTAATAGTAGTTAAATTACTAGTTAATTGTATTTTATATTTTTCTTGGTCTAATTCTATGGAACTAATAGTTGTTTTGAGAATTTCTTGACCTTTAAGAAAAGTTTTGTGCTTTCCCTCTTTTGTATTACTGGATTGATTTTGTATATTCTCCATATGTTATTTTTTATTTTGTTAAACTTATTAAAACACAACAGTTTTAAACACTTTTTTAAAAAATATAAAAGAATCAAACCTTTAGTTTTTGAGTATAAGAGTTATAAAATGTTGTATAACTCTTATTAGAAAGTCTTTTGTTTAATACAACTTTATAATCTAAGTTACTTAGAGTAAAAAACATAACATTAATATTAACTAACTTGTTAATATTTTTATAAGCTTTAGAAAGCTGTATTGCCGAGCTTTTTAAATTTTTTCTTAATAGAATAAAAATTAATGAGCTTCGTAAATAGAAAATTTTTAAAAGAGTTCTTAAATATATTTTTAAAAAGACATAATTTTCAGCTACAAGTTTTTTGTATCTTATATATTTTAATAATAGATATATAAAACTAAGTATACTTAACGCCTTTAATTTAGTAAAAACTTTAAAATTAGTGTAGTAATTTTCTGGATATAAAGAATAAACTTTTCTTTGAAAATCATATCTAATCATTTGTTTATTCTCAATTAAATCTCCAAAAACTTGATCTAAAAATTTCTCATGGATGAATCTGTTATCATAAAGATTAAATAACAATATGAATCGAGAACTTTTTAGTAAGTCTTCTTCTGATTTATTTGATAATAATTCCAATTTTGCGGTATTAGTTAACTGGTATTGTTGCTCCATAATAGAAAAGAAAATAATAAAACTTACTTATTTAAAAATATTAACGCTACAAAATAGTAATGAGTGTTAAATGTAAAAACTAATGTTTTAATTACATGAGTTTTTTCGACTTATTATAATGTACTTCTAAATCTAAATTTACTTTTTCTCAGAAGAATTTAAAAATGTTACTAAAAATTGATAATATACCGACTCTTTTCCGTCAACCTAAAATATCGCCTACTTATTATGATCTCGTTGATAAAATTTTAGATTTAGAATCAAAAAATAGTTTATTATCGGATGCGGATATTCGTCTCAAAGTAAATATTTTAAGAAAAAATTTCTTTGATGAGTCAAAAAAATCTCAAAATATTGTAGAAAGTTTTGCATTAACTCGAGAAGTAGCCTACCGTAAATTGGGTTTAAAACATTTTGAAACTCAAATTCTTGGTGGACTCGTTTTAAACGAAGGTAAAATCGCTGAAATGAAAACAGGTGAAGGTAAAACACTTGTAGCCACTCTTCCTGCATCATTTCAAGCTCTTAGTGGTAAAGGTGTACATATTGTAACAGTTAATGAATATCTAGCAAAACGCGATAAAGAATTATTACAAGTTGTTTATCAAACCTTAGGATTTGAAGTAGGTTTGATAAGAGAAAGTATGGAAACTATTGAAAGACAATACAATTATGCTTGCGATATTACATATACAACGAATACAGAGGTAGGATTTGATTATTTAAGAGATTTAATGGCGGATTCGCCAAAAAATCGAGTACTAAGATCATTTAATTATTGTCTTATTGATGAGGTAGATTCAGTTTTAATTGATGAAGCTCAAACACCACTTATTTTATCAAGTCCAAGACCCTTAACTTCTGATAAATATCCTAAGGCACTGTGGGTTGCTAAACAATTGGTTGCCAATAGACATTTTATTCCAAAGTTTCGAACAAAACAAGCCAGTCTGACTGAAGATGGTTATAATTTTTTAGCTGAAATTTTTCAAACTGAGGATCTTTACGATCCTAAAGACCCTTGGTTAGCTTTTGTTGAAAATGCTCTTAGATCACTATTATTTTATCAAAAAGATCAAGATTATATTATTCAAAATAATCAGATACAAATAATAGACAAATTTACAGGACGTGTTTCGAAAGATAGAAAATGGTCAGATGGTTTACATCAGGCTATTGAATGTAAAGAAAATGTGAACGTAACACCAGAGAGTCAAACTTTAAATTCAATAACATACCCAAAGTTTTTTTCTCTTTATAAGAAACTATCTGGAATGACAGGTACTGCCAAAACTTCAGAACAAGAGTTTCGTGAATTTTATGGTCTTGATGTTGTTGTAATTCCAACTAAAAAACCGATTAAACGGAAAGATTTAACAGATTTTATTTTTGAAACAAAAAAAGCAAAATTTAAAGCTTTAATTGAAACTATAACATCATGCTATTCAGTTGGACGACCAGTATTAGTTGGGACAACTACAATTGAAGATTCAGAAATTATTGCCGAAACACTAAAGACATTAGGTTTAGAAGATTGTCAACTTTTAAATGCAAAACCAGAAAATTCAGAAAGCGAGGCAGAAACCGTTGCTCAATCTGGTGCCTTAAATTCCGTCACAATTGCTACTAATATGGCGGGGCGGGGAACTGATATTATTTTAGGTGGTAATTTAAAATATATTATTAATGATTTGCTAAGACAAATTATTTTTCAATTAAAAACTAATGGTCCTAAAAACTTATCATTAATATCAGATTCAAAAAACTTAAATAGCATTCTATTTGATATTCAACAACTTTTAAGTGATTTTGATGTAAATTTAATTCAGAATTATTTAGATGATGTTGTTGATATTGAGTCCCATATACCACAAACTTTATTAGAGCAACGTATTAAAGAGTTATATATTATATTGTTAGAAAACTCTAAAATTGAGTGGAGTAAAACAAGAGAACTTGTTTGCAATTTAGGTGGATTATTAATCCTAGGAACTTCTAGACATGAGTCTAGAAGAATAGATAATCAGTTAAGAGGACGTTCTGGTCGACAAGGGGACCCCGGAGAATCACAATTTTTTATTAGTTTAGAAGATGATCTAGTTAATAGGTATGATCCTAATATTTTTTCACCTTTCTTAGGGCGAGATAATCCAAATCCGTTTTCGGGTACAGATTATTTAGCAGTTAGTAAAACATTTGATGCTTTACAAGATCGAGTAGAAAAATTTTTGTATGAAAATAGAAAGTCTAGTTCAGCTTTTGAAGAAATATATGAGTATCATCAAAGATTATATTTTATTTTCCGTGAATGTATTTTAGAATATAAAGACCCTTTAAATTTATTATTAAATTTACTTTCATTTAGAACTTTAAATTCATCTATACTAGTAAAAGAAATGGAATTATATGATTCTATTAATATTTCCTCTAATATTTTGAATATCAATACAAACCAATATATTTATATTGCCAATTTATTATCAGCTACATCTACAGTTTCACATCAACAAATTATAAGTAGTCATTATTTAAATATTTCTAAAAAACTTATTTTAGAAGTTATGGATCAGAAATGGACAGAATATGGTGAAAGAATTTCCTTAAGTCGTGATACTATAGGATTACAAGCTTATGCACAAAGAGATCCTATAATTGAATATAGTCGGTTATGTAGTCAGGAATTCTCAGAGTTAATAAAAGAAACTCAATCACTTATAATAACTAGTCTTATAAATTTTAGTGAATTAAATAAAACCTATCTTGGTGTTTAATTTTATGTTAGAATTAGAAAAACTTTTAAGTCAAAAAAATTATTTATTTGACTTTACTATTTAGATAAAAAAAAGACTCTTATGACTAAACGTACATTAGAAGGAACAAAAAAAAAAGCAATACGTAAATCAGGTTTTCGTGCTAGAATGAAAACAAAAAATGGCCAAAATGTTTTAAATGCTCGTCGTAGGAAAAATAGAAGACGTCTAGCAAAAACAATACATAGTTAGTTATAGTATCTGAAAAGATTTTGAAAATGAGTTTCGAGGAAGAAATTGTTTTATTTATTAAAGCAAAGTCACCATTAATCTATATTATAAGTGCCGAAGAAGAACGCGTTGAATATGCTTTGCGTAAACTTATGGCATCTAGATTAAAACGAGTGGTTTATAGTTGGGATTTTGTTAATGGTTTCAATCCTACCGTTTTGAATGAAGCTTATAAGCGAAATCCATTTGAAGCATTGTCAAGAGTTCGTAATATATTTAGTCAGGTTCCTTCTTTAATTCTTTTTAAGGACTTTCATAATTTTTTCTCTGACCTTTCAATTTCTAGAGAATTAAGAAATTTATTACCTATTATTCGCAAACAACCCAAAACTGTTGTCTTTATTAACGATCAAAAAATTCTACCAAATGAATTAATCGATAAGTTTATTTTTATTGAATTTGGATTGCCTAATACTGTTGAAATTGAAAAAGAATTAAATCGATTATTTAATACCTTAAATATTAATTTAAAAAGTGAAGTATTCGATTTATTAGTTAATTCATGCCGTGGTTTGTCCTTAGAAAAGATTAGGCATTTAATCGCAAAGTCAATAACTTCAAAAAGACAATTAGATTTTTCAACTATTGAGCTTATATTACAAGAGAAAAGACAAATTATTTCACGCACGGAAATACTTGAATTTTGGCAACCTGGCGAACAGTTAAATGATATTGGTGGTTTAGATGGGTTAAAATCTTGGCTGGGTAAACGTAGATTACACTTTTCTGAATCAGCAAAAAATTATGGGTTGCCTGTACCTCGAGGCATACTTTTAGTCGGTGTTCAAGGAACTGGAAAGTCAATGACAGCTAAAGCTATAGCGAATGACTGGTTTTTACCTCTTTTGCGATTAGATACAGGCCGATTATTTGGGGGAGTTATTGGTGAATCTGAACGTCGTATTAGGGAAATGATTGAAATTTCAGAATCTTTGTCCCCTTGTGTACTTTGGATTGATGAAATTGAAAAAAGTTTTACGAGCACAACACAAACAGGTGATAGTGGAACTACAAATAGAGTTTTAAGTACTCTTTTGACATGGTTGGCTGAAAAAAAATCTTTTGTATTTGTTGTTGCAACAGCAAATGCATTAGAAAATATTCAATTAGAATTAATTCGAAAAGGTAGATTTGATGAAATCTTTTTCTTAGATTTACCTACTAAAAACGAGCGTAAAAGTATATTTGAAGCTCAACTTAAAACGTTTCGACCTGAAAGTTGGAAACTCTATAATATAAATGAATTAAGCCAATTAACTCCGTCTTTTTCAGGCGCTGAAATTAAACAATTAATAATTGAAGCAATGTACCAAGCTTTTTCAGAGGGGCGCGAATTTAAAACTCAAGATATTATTAAGGAAATTGACAATTCTATACCCTTAGCAAAATTACAACAAGAATCAATTCAAAAATTACAAGCTTGGGCACGTTCAGGTAGAATAAGATTAGGTTCACTTGATGTCTTAGATATTACTAATGAAAATTAATTATAGTTTAATCTTATGCGTTTTATTATAAGATGGTTATCAAATATAAAAGTAGCGATTTTTTTGCTTGCAATTTTAATATTTTGCAGCTTAATAGGATCTATTGTTGAACAAACCGATAAACCAATCAATCAGGTATTAGAAAATACTGGAGGTCTCTCTTTCAATAGTATTTCTAGCTTTTTTAGATTTTCAAACGTTTTTAATAATGGTTGGTTTTTCTGTTTAAATTTACTATTAGGTTTAAGTTTAATATCATGTACTTTTACACAACAATTACCTTCGTTTGATTTTTGTAGAAGTTTGAATTTTTTAAAGAAATTTTTAGAAACAGAAAAATTTGATGGATCACTAGTTTTCCCTACAAATTGGTTCCCTTTTGTAATTTCTAGAATGTCTACAAAAAATTATTTTCTTTTCCAAAAAAGTAAAGCAATTTATGCTTCAAAAGGATTGATTGGAAGACTCGGTCCAGTTTTTGTTCATTTAAGTCTTATTTTAATATTGTTAGCTTCTTTGATTTCAGCTCTGGGTGGGTTACTTGCCCAAGAATTTGTACCTAAGGGCGAAATTGCTTATTTACAAAACTTTCCGTCCGATCATTTAATTGATAATTTACCGATATATCCTATTAGAGTAAATGATTTTTGGGTAAGCCATATAAATGGTTTAATTCATCAGTTTTACACGAATATTTCAAGTTTAAATGATTATGGAAAAGAGTCAACTTCATTTACAATATCTGTAAATCATCCTTTTTATCAACAACAGGTTATTTGGTATCAAACAGACTGGGATATAATAGGATTAAAATGTAAATTAAATGACTTAATTTATCAAATACCGGTTACTTCAATATCTACTGCCGGAAAACGTTTATGGATAAGTTGGTTACCCTTTTCAGAAAGTGGATCTACGCTATTTTTTGAAACCCTGAGAGGTGACTTTATTTTACCTTCACTTAATTTAAATGAGTCTACTTATGCCGAAATCGGACAAAACATACAAATTTTAAGCTCAATTGATACCATAATTTTAGATATACTTACATGTACAGGATTACAAGTTCGTGGCGATCCTGGTGAATTGTTTTTATCTTTAGGCTTCGGGAGTTTGATTCTAAGTACTTTTATTAGTTATATATCTTATTCAAGAATATGGATTATTAAAAGATTAGACAGTATCCAAATTGGTGGTTTAACAAATAGAGCTAAGTTAAGATTTGATTATCATTTGCTGAACTTATTTGACTCTATGCCAGTAAACACTAAACAGTAAGTAAAACTTATTTAAATTATATTTATTATTTAATAATTAAACTTTATGAAAAATTCTTTATCTCGTTATGAATCCCTATTAATTTTCTCATCGGATTATTCACCTAAACAGTTGAGATTCTTAGGCTATTATTATGCAAAAACGCTTCGTGAATGGGGAGCTTCTAAAATACACGTAAGGTATAGAGGCAAAAGAAGCTTATCGTACAATATCAAAGGATCAAAGATTGGTGACTATATTGAAATTCGTTTTAACCTTCTACCTTCAAATCTATCCCTTTATCAATCCCTAATTAAATTAGACAACCATATTCTTAGATCTTTCACTCGTAAAAAAACGACAAATATTAAATTTGTTTCAATGTAAAAAAATTCATTAAAAGCAAAAGCTTTTAATGAATTTTTTTTGGATTATTAGATTTTTTAACTTATTATAAAAATAAATGAATTTTAAATAGTTTAAGAGTTAAAGGGAAAATTATTAAGATTTATCTGTTAAGAGGGTTTAAATAGTTTTTGTATTAATAAAAATCTCTTAGCAGTAAAATAATTTTAATTTAACCTATCCAACCGTAACTATGTAAACCTTTTCCAAGGAAATTTACCCCTAAATAGCATACCCAAATAATTACAAACCCTATACTACCGATAGTAGCTGTTTTTTGTCCGGTCCAACCTTTAATTAAACGAGCATGTAAGTAAATAGCGAATGTAAGCCAGGTAATTAGAGCCCAGCTTTCTTTTGGATCCCAACTCCAATATGCACCCCAAGCTTCATTTGCCCAAACAGCACCTGAAATAATTCCTAAAGTCAAGAAAGGAAAGCCTAGTCCAATTAATCTATAACTCCAAATATCAATAATATCTAGCAATGATTTACTTAAACTTTTTGCTTCAAGAAGGGTAGTATTAGTTTCATCACTTGTTATGCTAATCGCTGATGTGGCAACGGGAGTTGTATCTGTCTTTTTCGGTGCATATGTTTTTAATAATAAAAACAATAGGCATAATAAAGATCCTAATATCAATGTTCCATAACTTAACATCATAACGCTAACGTGCATCATTAACCAGTTTGATTGTAATGATGGAGCTAGACCGGTAATGATTCGCATTTCTGGTGGAAGACCGGAATTACCAAACCAATATAAACAAAGAACAAGAGGAAGATTTAAACATCGAATTAAACGTGTGGATAATTTTAATTCTGCTAGTTGTTGGCCAATAAGAAGTATTGCGCATAGAAATAAAATTGACTCATAAAGATTACTAATTGGGAAATATTTCCCGTTTGTCCATCTTGATATAAGTAACCCTACAACAAAAATACTTGAAAAAAGTGTACTTAATTTAGAAATATTTGAACAAATTTTTGATTTCAATAAAAATAAATTGATCCAACTTGTACAAGTTGCTAAAATTAATGCATAAAAAGTCGTGTTACCTAAAACACTTTCAATTGTTCTCATTTCTATCATAGGAAATTTTAACTATTTAAACCTTTGTCAAAACCAATTATAGCAAACTTATAGATAAATCGAGAAGCTCTCGAGATAATAATGTATAAAAAATAGATCAATTTCTTATTTAATATTTTAAAAATATGAATATTTTGCCTTTTTATAATACGAAATTCTTAAATAATATAGAATTATTAATATAATCCATTTAAATTTTACAAAAGTATTATGACAACTTTTTTAGATCACAAGCAAATAGATTTAGTTAGACAAGGTTGTAGATTCACAGAACGTTGTGTTAAACCATTACGTGACAATACGTATAAATATGGCTTCGCTACAGTTATAGAATCAGACGAAATTAAATCTGGTTTAGATTTAAATACAGTAAAACTTATTTCAAATAAAAAAAATGAAAGTGGTTTTATTATCGATTTTAGATCTAGAGCTTTTAAAAAATGGCAATCCATCAAAGATCCTACTTGGGCAGAATTAAATTATCCACCAATAGATTATCAAGCTATTAAGTATTATTCATCACCAAAAGTACAAGAAAAATTAAAAAGTATAGATGAAGTCGACCCAGAGTTACGTGATACTTTTGAAAGATTAGGTATTCCTTTAAATGAACAAAAACGTTTAGCTAATGTTGCCGTTGATGCAGTTTTTGATAGTGTTTCTATTTTTACAACATTTAAAAGGGAACTTTTAAAATTAGGCATTATTTTTTGCTCAATTTCTGAAGCAATTAATACATATCCTGAATTAGTAAAAAAATATTTAGGTAGTGTTGTTCCAATTACTGATAACTATTTCGTAGCACTAAATTCAGCCGTTTTTACTGATGGGTCTTTTGCATATATTCCAAAAAATCTTCAATCTCCAATAGAATTATCTACATATTTCCGTATTAATAACGAACAATCCGGACAATTTGAACGTACGCTTATCATCGCAGAATCAGGTAGTATGATAAGCTATTTAGAAGGTTGTACAGCACCTAAATATGACAGTAATCAATTACATGCAGCTGTCGTAGAATTAATTTCTCACGAAGGTGCACATATTCGTTACTCAACAGTCCAAAATTGGTATGCAGGCGATAAAAAAGGAAAAGGCGGTGTTTATAATTTTGTTACGAAAAGAGGCTTATGTTTAGGTAACGAATCAAAAATTTCTTGGACTCAAGTTGAAACAGGTTCTGCGGTAACATGGAAATATCCAAGCTGCTTATTAATGGGAAATGCTTCACAAGGTGAATTTTATTCTGTTGCTTTAACAACAAACTACCAACAAGCGGATACAGGAACAAAAATGATTCATATTGGTAAAAATACGAGAAGTCGTATTTTATCTAAGGGTATTTCAGGTGGTCATTCAAAAAATACATACAGAGGACTTATTCAATTTGGTCGTAAAGCATTACAAGCTGTAAGCTATTCTCAATGTGATTCTCTTTTATTAGCACATCAATCTGAGACAAATACTTTTCCTTATATAAATGTGCGAAATTCTAGTGCTCGAGTTGAACATGAAGCATCAATATCAAGAATAGGGGAAGAACAAATATTTTATTTCCATCAACGTGGTATTCCTGAAGAAGACGCAATCAAGTTGATTGTTAATGGTTTTTGCCAAGAAGTATTTAGAAAACTGCCAATGGAATTTGCTTTAGAAGCTGAAAAACTTTTAGATTTAAAAGTTGAAAAAAGTCTTACTTAAATTAACTAAGATACGAAAAAGCTTATCTTTTTAAGTTTAATAATTGTCTTATGATGAAACAAAATAGAAAAAATGCTTGAAATAAAAAATTTAAATGCTACAACAAGTGTACAAGAAGGGAAGCGAAATGCAGCTTCGATCTTAAAAGGGGTAAATTTGAATTTAAAAGCTGGTGAAATTCAAATTGTAATGGGTTCTAATGGGTCAGGTAAAAGTACATTAGCAAAGTTATTAGCGGGTCATCCAGCTTATAATATGCTTCATGGTTCAATAAGATTTCGAAATGAAAAACTTATTCGATGTTTACCTGAGACACGAGCAAGATTAGGACTCTTTTTAGGTTTCCAGTACCCTATGGAAGTTGGTGGGGTAAGTAATCAAGATTTCTTACGTCTTGCTTATCATTCTAGATACAAAAAAAAGGATGATATTCTAAATACGAGTTTAAGATTTGCAAATAGAATCTTAAATTATGTTAAAATTTTAGATATGGATTCTAGTTTTTTACCAAGACCATTAAACCAAGGATTTTCGGGTGGTGAAAAGAAAAAGAATGAAATTCTTCAGATGGCCATTACGGGTTGTGAGTTAGCTGTATTAGATGAAATCGATTCAGGGCTAGATGTTGATGCTTTAAAAACTTTATCTAAAACAATCTTAATTTACCAACTTGATAGTTTATTCAATTCTCGTTTTCTTCAAACAACAAAAAGTCTTATTCTAATTACACATTATCAACGTCTTTTGGAATACATTAGACCAGATAAAATTCAGGTTATGAAAGAAGGAAAAATTGTATGTAGTGGAAAATCTAATTTAGGCAACATTGTTGATAGGAAAGGTTATGATTGGTTATCTGGTACTGGTTTAGGATCATGTCTTATAGAAAATATAAATAAAAAGAAGTTAAAAACGTTAAAAAAGAGCGTATTTTAAACTTTAAACTTTTTAGTACCTATTTTTGATCTGTTTCTTAATGTAAAATTATTTTTAATAATTTTATAAAAACTAATCATTTTTAATTTTAATAATTTCAAAATTTTTTAAAAAAGAGGAAAAAATGAACTATAGAGTCTACTTTGAACTTGATGAAGATGAATTATATGAGTTAAATAGATTTACTCGTGATTTAACAATGTCCGCGGAATTAGGATTACTAGACCCTTTGATTGGACGCGAACGTGAATTAGATAGAATGGTTAGAATTTTATGTCGTAGAACAAAAAATAATCCTGTAATTATTGGTGAACCTGGTGTAGGAAAAACAGCATTAGTTGAAGGATTAGCACAAAAGATCGCTAATCAGGAAGTTCCAAGACAACTTTTAGACGCTAGTGTTGTAACAGTCGATCTTGGTGCTCTAGTTGCCGGAACACGTTATCGTGGTGAATTTGAAGAAAGACTTCAACTTTTAATCGAACACGCACAGGATGTACCTGATACAATTTTATTTATTGATGAAATTCATACATTAATTGGTGCTGGGTCTGCAGAAGGAACAATGGATGCTGCAAATATGTTAAAACCGGTTTTATCTAGAGGTAAATTTAGATGTATTGGTGCAACGACAACTGACGAATACAAAAAGTATATTGAACGTGATCCTGCTTTAGAAAGACGTTTTCAACCTATCTTAGTTGAGCCACCAAGCCCTGCATCAACTGTTCGAATTTTATCCCGTGTTAGAAAATCATTTGAATCATTTCATAATGTTGTCATTTCAAATGAAGCTTTAGTTGAAGCTGTAGAACTTTCTGAACGTTACATTGCAGACAGATTTTTGCCTGATAAAGCAATTGATGTTATCGATGAAGCTTGTACTTTAGTTGCAATGAAAGCCGTTAAACATCCACCAGGTATTGGTCCTTTTTATGAAAGACTAGCGGCTATGCAAGAGGAAAAGGAGGAAATGCTAAGGATGAATGATTATTATGGTGCAGCAAGAATAAATGAGCAAGAAACTCGTTTACGTACTGCTATTGATCATTATCAAAGATTTTATTCTGGTTTACCCGATGATGATAAATGGGTTTTAAAAAACCAAAAAGAATTTGTACAACGTTTTATTCCATCAATGGAAAACCCACAAAATTTAGAAGAAGTTTTACATGAATTAGAATGGCTCATTAAATCAGAAACAGATAGTAAAATATCAAATGTCCCGGAAGAAATATATACACAGAATGAAGACCTTGGTTTTGACGATAATCTATAAAATTACGATTTAAATAAGACCATATGTAGATGTAAATCTTTGACACTTGACACTAAATTAATTTAATGATACATTTGTATTGACCCCGCTTTGTAAGAGGGGTTTGGGTTGCTAACTCAATGGTAGAGTACTCGGCTTTTAACCGAAAAGTTCTGGGTTCGAGCCCCAGGCAACTCACCTAATTAAATTTAATAATTTATCTATATATACATATAAAATTATATTTAGTGGTGTTAGGATTTAAACTTAACTAAATCCTTTTGTGCAATAGTTGAGAATCATTTTAATATTTATAAAGGAAAAACTACATGGACGGACGAATCTTCGTTGTATTTATACCAGTTTTTGGTGCAGCCCTGTGGGTAGTTTATAATATTGGTAGAGTTGCATTACAACAGTTAAAAAAAGCAACACGTTAATTATTATTTTCGACTTCTAGATTTGGAAATAAAGGAAAAGTTTTTCCTTTATTTCCAAATAAAAAATATATAATGTTGACAATATAGATATTGCGAGTATAGCTCAGCGGTAGAGCGCAACCTTGCCAAGGTTGATGTCGCGCGTTCAAATCGCGTTACTCGCTTAATTTTTTAAGATAACTTTACTTAGTAATATAAAAAATTTATCTAAATTATCAGATAATGTTTATCTGATAATTTAGACATTAGACTAAAAGAAATTCTAAAATATATTCAATAGCTTTAAATTAAAGTGCACTTGCTTTTTTAAAAGCTAAAACAGCAATGACAATAGGTCCTGATAAGATTATCAGGGTTAAAGCAATTAACTGGCTAAGAACTTGTAGGTTCATACAGTAATCTAAAATTTAAAATATAGCTAAATTGGCCCTCCTGACATTAATATTATTATTAAATAATATTAACACTTGACATTTCTTTTGTATTACAGGAAAATAATAATTGTCTTGTAACACAAGCCCCCATCGTCTAGTGGCCTAGGACATCTCCCTTTCACGGAGGTAACAGGGATTCGAATTCCCTTGGGGGTATTAAAATAAAAGTATAAATTATCTTAGTTTAAAATAACAGAATTTATAGTTCTAAGAATTAACAAATTCTGTTTGAGTTTGTTGAATTAACTCTTTTAATGCAGTTTCTAGTTCCGGTGTTAATTTTTTCTCATCACGAATCCCGTTTGTGAATTCAGGATTAGCACGAAGTTTTTCACGTAAACTAGCTAAGAATGGTTTAACATTTGAAATATCAACGTTATCTAGATAACCATTAGTACCAGTATAAATTAGTGCTACTTGATCTTCTACAGAAAGCGGTGAGTATTGAGGTTGTTTTAATAACTCACGTAATCTTTGACCACGAGCTAATTGACGTTGGGTTGTTGGATCAAGATCTGACGCAAATTGTGAGAAAGCTTGAAGTTCATCAAATTGCGCTAACTCCAGTTTTAATGTACCTGCAACTTGTTTCATTGCTTTAATTTGAGCTGCAGAACCCACACGTGATACTGAAATACCAACGTTAATTGCCGGTCTAATACCTGAGTTAAATAAATCTTCAGAAAGGAAGATTTGTCCATCCGTAATTGAAATTACGTTTGTTGGAATATATGCCGATACATCTCCAGCTTGTGTTTCAATGATTGGTAATGCAGTCATACTACCACCACCAAACACATCGTTTAATTTTGCTGCTCTTTCTAATAATCTAGAGTGTAAATAGAATACATCACCCGGGTAAGCTTCACGACCTGGTGGTCGACGAAGTAAAAGAGACATTTGGCGATAAGCTTGTGCTTGTTTTGTTAAATCATCATAAATTACTAATGTATGACGCCCTGAATACATGTAATATTCAGCAATACTAGCACCGACATATGGCGCGATGTATTGCATTGGAGCTGGAGCATCAGCATTTGCTGCAATAACTACTGTATATTTTAAAGCACCTTTCTCATTTAAAACACGAACCGCAGAGGCTACTGAAGAGGCTTTTTGTCCAATTGCTACATAAACGCAAACTACGTTTTCAGTTGCTTGATTAATGATTGTATCTAGTGCGATAGCAGTTTTACCTGTTTGTCTATCACCAATGATAAGCTCCCGTTGTCCTCTACCAATAGGAATAATCGAGTCAATAGCAACAATACCTGTTTGTAAAGGTTCACACACTGATTGTCTTTCAACAATACCAGGAACCGTTGGTTCTAACATTCTTGATGTTTCAATTGTAATAGGACCTTTACCATCCAATGGACTAGTAAGTGGGTCAAGAACACGGCCTAACATATCAGGCCCAATTGGTACTGTTGCAACTCGTCCAGTTCTTTCAACTACAGTACCTTCTTTTATACTCGTAGAATTTGTTACAATAACAACACCTGTATATAATTCTTCTAAGTTTAAAGCGATTCCTATAATTTCTCCTTCGGCACCTGGTACTTTGAAGTTTAAGATCTCACCTACTACAACGAAATTTAAACCATATACTTGAGCAATACCGTCACCTACTTGAATTACTGTTCCAGTTTCTTTAACAAAGTTATCTTGAACAGAGAAACGCGTAGCTAACTCATCAAGTTGATCGTAGAAAACATTACTCATTTTATTAAACTAAATCCTAAATTTTATAATTTTCCTAAATTCCTAGAAACCCTAGAATAAATGAATTCTCATTAGATGAGAACTTATTAAATATTATGTGAGAAATTTAATTGTAAAAGTTCTCGATTAATTGCGATCCTAATAGACGATTCGTTGTAAAGTTAAAGACAACAGAATCTACTCGACAAGTATAACCACGAACAATATTTTTGCTTGTTACCTGTTTTTTTATTAAGAAAGCATGATCTGAAGGATTTAAACGTTCTGGATTCTCATCCGTAAAATCTAAAACATCTGAAAGTTTATCTAGTAATTTATCACCATTAAAACTTGATGCCCAATCATTTACTGTACAAATCTCATCAACGATTCGAAGTCTATGTAAGCGACAAATACGATCAAATACAGATGGAAATACCGAAATTAACGAGGAAACAATTCTATTTCGGAAACTTTCATAGAACCATTTACCAAATACTAAATCAAATCCGTGATTGAATGATGTTTTCCAAGCTGGCAATAATACCTTCCAGATAACAAAATCCTCAGAATCTTTACGACGCGCAGCAATTTTATAACGTATGTTATTTTTAAAAGATTTACGTACTAAACTCGAATTTAAATTAGTTTTGGCTTGTTTTGGTATAACTTCTGTAGAAGGAAACGTTTGTGCTGTATGATACGATAATGTTTTAAACCAAACCCCAATATGATACATATCATATGCGTTTGGTACAGCTTGAAATGCTTTTACAAAATTTTGAATCAAATTTTGGCTTAATTGGACCTTGTCAAGACATCCCATACGATTCAATAATATTTCTTTAATTTATTACCAACGGCTTTGCCTTGTAGTTTTGCCTGTCAATTTTTTTGAAGGACTATTTTCATGCTTTTGATAAGAACGAAATATTCTATTGATTAATTGTCTATCAAAAGATCTATATTGACCTAAGACTAATGCTTTTAATGCTTTGACTTCTTCAACAACGTAAGGTTGAAATTGAGCAAAGTTTGAAGTTTTTGTTTGTCTTAGTTCTTCTATTTTTTCTTTTTGTAAATCGATAGCTTTAATACGTATTTTTTCCAAAGATTCTACAGTATCTTTATAACGAAAATTTGCAAGTATCAATCGATTAGCTGCATTATCCAAATTGTCAGAGATTCGTTCTTGACGACTCTTTAAACTTGTTCGGACTGAATCCGCAAATGCAAAAATTAATAATCCTATCAAAAGTAGAATATTAATTAAATTGGTTTCTAGGATATCAGTATTGATTCCAAACCCAGCTTCACTCATATAAGAAGTCCTTTAGTTTCGAAAACATCCCATTTATTAATTTTATACTCTATTAATAGGTGGTCTAACCCGTAGGTATCTATTAATTTCTTGGACTACACCCGGTATTAAATCACGAGCTTCAGTTGCTGTAGTAATATAATTTTTTACCATAGCTTCCCTAGTATCTCGTACCTTGGCTTCCATATATTTTTTAGATCTAATAACAGCTGTTTGTCGCTTTACTTCGACTTCTCTAGATCTGATTGAATGTCTTTCACGAACAGATTGTAAAATCCGACGTATTTTTTGTTGCAGTTTTTCTACTTCCTCTAGACTAATTCGAGCATTTTTGAGATTATTTTCAATTTCCTGTTCCCTTTGTTTTAATATCTTTTGGATTGGATTAAATAAAAGGAAGGATAAAATTTGAACCAACAAAAAAAACTGTATAGTCATAACAGGTAATGTAGCATCGATATCAAATAAGCCACCTGTCTTTTCTAGACTAAGGTATAGATAGGGTAGTGATGTGTACATATCCAGAATTTTATTGGATTTGACTTAAGTTGTGGCCAAATTGAAGATGATCCTAGATTAACTACGATCATCTTATAAGGCTTAGTTTGAATTTTTACTTAAGAACTAAAAGGGTTTGCGAAAATTAATGAAAGTGCAACTACAAGTCCATAAATTGTTAAGGCTTCCATGAAGGCTAAACTTAGAAGTAATGTTCCTCTAATTTTATCTTCTGCTTCAGGTTGGCGTGCAATACCTTCTACAGCTTGACCTGCTGCGTTACCTTGTCCAATTCCAGGTCCGATAGCTGCTAAACCAACAGCGATTCCTGCAGCGATAACTGATGCTGCTGATACGATTGAATCTGTCATAATATTACCTTTTGATCTTTTCGAAAAAAATTGACAGCTTTCTTAGATATATTAAATTAAAATTTAATATTTAATGATGACCTTCGACTGATTCACCTATATAAGCTGCAGCCAAAGTTGCGAAGATCAACGCTTGAATTGAACTTGCGAATAAACCTAATATCATAATAGGTAATGGAATTAAGATAGGTACTAATAATGTTAATACACTAACTGTTAATTCATCTGCTAAAATGTTACCGAATAACCTAAAACTTAATGATAAAGGTTTAGTGAAATCTTCTAAAATATTGATCGGTAATAACACTGGAGTTGGTTGAAAATATTTCTTAAAGTAAGAAAATCCTTTCTTCTTTAATCCAGCATAAAAATATGTAATAGATGTTGCTAAAGCTAATGATATAGTTGTATTAATATCGTTTGTAGGCGCAGCTAGTTCACCCTCTGGTAAATGAATTAGTTTCCAAGGTACTAAAGCTCCTAACCAATTTGATATAAGAATAAATAAGAATAATGTTCCGACAAAGGGAACCCATTCTCCAAAGTTCGAACCCATTTGGTTTTTTGCAATACCTTGAACATATTCAACTACAACTTCCATTATATTTTGCCAATTATTACGTGGCACTTGATTTAATGTTATAGTTGCTAAAATAGAAGCTCCTAAAATCAAACCTATAACAAGCCAGCTAACAAGAAACACTTGTCCGTGTAGTGAATATCCAAAAACTTCCCAGTAGAAATGTTTTCCTACCTCTAAATCTGCTAATGGTAAAGTTGAGATAGTTGGGTTGTAGTCTAAATATAAGGTTGATGTCATAATTACTGTTTAAATCGAAAAGAACGACTTTCTATCTCATGAATATTATACGTTATTCCGTATATGTAGTTAAAGTAACTTTATTTGCGCTAAATAGCCTAAACAAAATTTTATTTTTTAATTTAAAGCCGCTTGTGTTAATAGCTTATCATTTTGACTCTGTTGATGACCTGCAATAGCTCTTGCTAATCTATGTAAAACATAGCGAATTGCTTTCACAGAGTCATCATTTCCAGGAATACCTAAGTCTACTAAATCTGGATTTGAATTACTATCAATGATTGAAATAATAGGTATTTTTAAAGTTTTACATTCTTTAATTGCTGTTAGTTCATGTTCTTGATCTATTAGAACAACAACATCAGGCAGGTATGGCATATTTTTTATTCCTGCTAAGTAATTATTTAATTTTTCGAGTTCACGTTTTAATTTTGCTGATTCTTTCTTTGGATAATAGTTAAGAATTCCATAAGCCTGTAACGTTTCTAAAACTCTTAATCGTCGAATTCGTTTTTGAATAGTTTTCCAATTTGTTAACATTCCTCCAAGCCAACGATAATTAACGTAAAATGCACCACAACGCATTGCTTCTTGCTGAATTGCACTAGCTAACCTTTTTTTGGTTCCGACAAATAGTATAACTTTTCTTTTTAATGAAGCTGTTCGTAAGTAACGGCAAGCTTTGTTTAAATATTTTTGAGTTTCATAAAGGTTAATAAAATGATATTCCCTATTGACCTCAGGAAAAGAATGGAATAAAAATGGGACCATTTTAGGGTTCCACTCTTTCTTTTTATGACCATAGTGAAGTCCAACTTTAAAGAAGCGAGCTAATTTTTGATTTATGGGTGGGTGGCGTGTTCCTTCTGCCATATTTTTGTATTATTTTTTGTGTATTCTGTAAATGTCGTTTGAAAAAATAAAATATTTTAAACGTTATATAAATTATACATAATTTAGAAAATCCTTAATATATTGTATTTTAATTATATTTATTTAGTTTACCTTAATTTACAAGCGATTTGTCTAAAGCATTAGAATCTATTAACTTTTTTCTTTAATTCCTTTAAGTCGAGAACGGAGAGTTGATCGATTTTCCTCACTTAAATCAACATTTTCATTTGTACTAGTTGGAGAAATATTTTGTTTTTGTAATTTTTTTCTTAAAAATTTTCGACGAGTTGTTAAAGAAACTACACTGCGGCCGTATAAAAAAATATGTTTAGCAATCCATTCGTCTAAAAATGTTAAAATACCTGTACCAGAGGGTATTAAACCACCTACAATAACCTTTTCTTTTAATCCTCGTAACCAGTCAACTTTTCCTTCAATTGCGGCTTGAGTTAAAATTCTAACTGTTTCTTGGAAACTAGCTGCGGAAATAAAACTTTCAGTAGTTAAAGCTGCTTTTGTTAAACCCAAAATAGCAGGTTTATAATAAACTAAATGTTTTTGTTTTTTTTCAAGCATATTATTCAAGATTAATAATTGTTGAACGTCTAAATATTCGCCAGAAACCAGTGGTGTATTTCCAGGAAATTCGATCTTAGCTTTTATTATCATCTGTCTAACAATTACTTCTAAATGTCTATCAACAATTTTAATACCTTGACTTGCATAAACATCTTGAATGGATTTAATAAACATCGATGCCAAACGATACAAACTTCGTAATGTTGCTTTGTGATGCGAATCCCTTTGTCTAAAGTAATCAAATGAAATGTCTAAAAGTTGTTGAGGATCAACTAATCCTTTATGAAAACGTTCGGTTAAATTAATATATTGATAAGGTTCTACCTCAAGATTTTCAGAATCAATTTCTTCAATTAAATATGGTACTTCTCTAATCGTTCTTAATTGTTTAATATTAGATAAAACTTCAATTTGGCTACTTCTACTTCTAGCATGAGTCATTATCTTGGTAATAATACCAGCTTTTTCAGCAATAAGTGCACGATCAGAAGAGCTTCTTGCCTCTAGGATTTCTTCAACTTTTGGTAAACCTTGAATAATATCTTGTGTTTTAAAAATTCTATAAGTTACAAAACCTAAAACTGTATTTTCTGGGGCAAAATCTTGATGGTTTTTATAGACTTTAGCTCCTTCTGTAAAGAGATAAGGTTTACCAACTCTAAATTGGATTTTTGATCCCGTATAATTTAGTATTTTACCCCCAATTGTTGAAACAAGTCCATTACCAATATTATCTCCTGCAAAAACAAAGTCTTTGTTTCTATTTTTTAACGTTGTTTCATCAAAATATAAATCTCGAATATGATCATTACTAACAATCATAAGCTCTTGAGACTGATAACGACTAGAATATTGAGATCTAAGGCTAATAGGTTGTCCTGTAATATCTCCTCTTACTTCAGAACATCCAAGTAATGTATAAGGTTCTAAAACTTGGTTTGGTCTAACAGAGGAAATTGTTTTTATTTGCTGAAATTTTAAACGCCTTGGACTAATTTTTGGTCTATTCAGATCTTGAAAACGACCAAACTCAAGACACCATTTTTTATTTTGCACTTCTCTAAAATTAATAAGAATATTAACTTTATTTTTTTGTGCATTATTTGGATTACCAACAAAAAGTCCAGTTTCAATTAAATTTTTTGGAGAATTTTTATATGCGCTTATTGGCTCATTTAGTTTGAAAGTAAAAAATCGCTTTACTTTAACAATTAATTCATCACTAATAATATTTGAATTGTGGCCAATTGGATTATATTGTTGTGATTGTGGAATACTGTAAATAGTAATAGGCCTAAGAATTACCTTAATAGAATTTAATGAATATATTATTTGTGAATAAAGAATTCGATTAATTCTAATTTGTCCAAATAGTATTTCACCAGGAAAAAGTAATTGTGAATCAAATTTTAACTTAAACTGTTTAATATTAATTTTTTCTTTTTTAAACGTTAGGATCGTACCAGATTGAATTGATAAATCATTTACTTTACGGGTTTGCTTGCGATGAGAAATCAAACCATTAATTGGAGAAAAAATGTTCTGACCAATCCAATAATCCTTTTTTATAAAATTACCTTCCTTTACATGAAACAGACCATTCGAAGGCAGTTGTTTATAAATTTCTTCTGGTAACCATAAATAAAGTCCACCTTTATTTATTTCGTTCCATAAAGGTAGTTTCGATTTTACTAAAAAACTTTTATTTAAGTTAATAGAATATAAATTTCCACCGGTATTAACCGTATAAGCTTTTGTTAAATATTTTCCTATATAACCATTTGGATTATCGAGTTGACTTGGATTTAGAGTTTTTTGTATGATTAATTTCTGTTCATTTTTAAATTCTAGAACAAAAAATCTAGACTTTTCAGATTTAAAATTTTTGTGTGAAAAAATTTTTAATTGTTCTAACTCAAGGAATCTAGAAATTAAAGCTATATTGTTATTTCTAAATACACAAATTGTTTCTGTAAAAGGATTTGATTTGATTACTAATTTTGTTTTTGCAAATACTTGAGTATTAGGTTCATAAGATCTAACTATTTGTTTAGCTTCAAATGGTAACGTGATAAGATTCCCAGCTAATACCCAAACAATCATATTGTATTCAAAAAAGTTATACTTTTGTCGAGCCTGATAATAAATTTCACCAGGGAACTTTGTTGACAAAGTTTTTTGTATTTCTGTATCAGAATCTTCTAAGTCCGATGCTGATTGAACAATGGGTTGTCCCTTTTTTATAAATTCCTGATCTTTGATCATCAGTAGGTCATCACGTTCTACTCTTATTCTAACGACTTCATTTTTATATGTTCGAATTTCAAAAAATGAGGTAGTTAGAATAACTTGACCATAATCACCTTGAGTTGTTCTTATAAATTGCGTTTTTAAGTTATCAGCAAATTCTACTTGGCCAGAATGATTACTTCGTATTTGCTGGCTTAACTCCCGACTGAAGACTCCACCTGTGTGGAATGTTCTCATAGTCAGCTGCGTACCCGGTTCTCCAATAGATTGAGCGGCTATAATACCAATAGCTTCTCCAATTTCAATTAAACGATGTTGTGTTAAATCCCATCCAAAACACGTTTGACAAACGGAGCGATAAGACTGGCACGTTAAAGGAGATCGAACACTAATAATGGGAATTTTTAATTCATTTATTTTATTTGAAAGATGGAAATCAATTTCTTGCCCTCGATTTGCAAGTAATGTTTTTGTAGCTGGATCAAGTAAAGGTTTAGCTAAAATTCTTCCAATTAAACGTTCATCAAATGAAGTTTTTGTTTGATTACCGTAAGGTCTTGAGCAAACTATTAAAATACCATACTTAGATTGGCAATCAAATTGTCTTACGACAACATCTTGTGCTATATCAATAAGACGCCTTGTCATATAACCCGAGTCAGCGGTTCTAATTGCAGTATCAACTAATCCTTTTCTTGCACCATAAGATGATATTAAGAAATCAATAACAGTTAAACCTTCTCTAAAATTCTTCTGAATGGCCGATCCAATCATTTCACCTTTTTGATCGGACATTAAACCTCTCATACCAATAAGTTGTCTTACTTGTGAAAGATTTCCCCTCGCACCAGAAAAAGTCATCATGTAAAGCGGATTTAAAGGATCTGTTCTTTCAAAAAAATCTACAATTTCATTTTTTAAGACTTCACTTGTTAAATTCCATGCCATTACTTGTTTTTGAAACCATTCAGAACTAGTTAGTTCACCTCTTTGATATTTAGTCTCACCATTTGCTAACTCTTTATTTGTAGAACTAACTAATGGAGTTTTCGTTCTAGGAACTTTTAGATCCTCTAAACTGATTGAAAGCCCACCTGTAGTTGCATAATTAAATCCTGCCTCTTTTAACAATTCGGCTAACATACATGTTTTTCGAATTCCATAATTTCGAAACATCCATAGTAAGAGTTCTTCTAGTTCTTTTTTTGTAATTACTTGATTTAGGAAAATAAAACTTCGGGGATTATAAGAATCTATATTTTTCAATTTTGACTGTAAATTTTGCATTTTTGTAGACACTTTAGATTAAATAACGTTTAATGTTTAAAAATTAATACCTAAATTTTCTCTCTTTTAAATCTCCTTAGTATTTTTATCTAAACCAATTGGTCTAGCATAAATCGCTGCTGCTAGTAATTCATTAATTAAAATACGACCAGGGGTTGTTCGAATATATGAAGAGATTATCTTGTTATTCGGATCTCGTATTATCTGAATATCATCAAAGATTTCTAATGTTTTATTATTGGTTAATATTTCTTTTCGTATTAAATTTTTCTCTTTTTTTCTAATTCCAGTAAGTTTTCCTGAATATTTAATCCAAACAGTAGAATGGAGTGAAATAGTACCATGCTCTAAAGCTTCAGAAATTTTAGAAAATGAAGTAAAGTAACGATTTCCGCCTTTTCTATTTGGAAGAGTTCTAGTCGTAATATAGTACCACCCCAATACAATATCTTGACTCGGTGTTAATAAAGGTCTACCATTTGCTGGTGACAAAAGATTATTTGATGAAAGCATTCGATATGCTTCCAATTGAGTTTTACGAGTAAGGGGTAAATGAACACCCATTTGGTCACCATCAAAATCAGCATTAAAACCAGCACAAACAAGAGGATGCAATTGAATTGCTCGACCTGTTGTTAAAATTGGTCTAAAAGCTTGAATACCAAGTCTATGTAAAGTTGGTGCTCTATTCAAAAGTACTAATGAAACTGAAACTATCAACGTTAATAAAGTCCATACAATTGGATAATTCCTTTGTAATGCCGATGTTAAATCGCTTGTATCTAGTTCTCTTGCTCTCGGTATAATTTCTCTGATTTTATAAATTAGATAAGGGCCAAATAAATTTAATGCCATCTCATAAGGTAAAGCACACTGATCAAGCATTAATGTAGGTCCAACTACAATTACAGAACGACCAGAATAATCGACACGTTTTCCTAATAGATTTTGTCTGAAGCGGCCCTCTTTTCCTGCAATCAAATCATTTAAACATCGAAGCGGTTTATTTCTTGGACCGTATGAATCTCGACCAAAACGGCTACCATTATCAATTAAATCATCGACTGCATCTTGGATCAAAATCTTTTCATTAATTACAACAAAATCTGGAACAATTTGTTCACAAAATCGAAGTAGTCGATTATTTCTCATGACAATTCTACGATAATGTTCATTAAATTCTGAACTCATATAAGTTCCATTAGGTAATTCGAAAACAGGTCTTAATGCAGGAGGTAAAACGGGTAGTACTGTTAAAACCATCCAAGATGGTTCTGTTTTTGTCGCTAGAAACGTTTCTAAAAGACGTAGTCTTTTCAGTAAACGATCACGTTTACTAATAGAGGATTGAAATAACTCAGTTCTAACATGTTTAACCTCTTCTCTCAAATTGAGAGATTCAAGCATATTTAATATTTTTTTCGAACCATGATTCGCAAGTAATAATGCATTGACTTCCTCATCAACCCATTCTTGATATGTAGTAGGGCGCTTCTCTCGATTTAATAACTTTTTAACCCTTTGTAAGTCTAAACTTTTAGAGTTAGTTAACTTACTTCTTAGGTCTGCTTTACTTAATTCCAAAAAAAGGGTGTTTTCATTATCATTAATTATATTTTGAGTAGTTGTATTACTAGTTTTTAGCCATTCTGAAACCCATTTATCTAATTCGATTTCTTTAGTTTCGTCTGATTTTGAATCTTCCGTTTGGTTATTAGGTCCTAATAAACGTTTAACAGATTCTCTAGCTTCGTTTTCTAACTCCTCTAAAGTTTTTTCTTCTTCAACCAAATAAACAATAGTTTCTAAATCTTTTAGAGGTTGATCAAGAATAATACTAAGATAACTAGGTGAACCTTTTAAATACCATGTATGTGTAATGGGGTAATTTAAAGCTACATGCCCCATTCGATGTCGTCTAACATGACTTTCAGTAACCTCTACACCACAGCTTGGACAATAAAAAGGCTTTGTCTTTGGTCTGAATTTATATTGTCCGCATCCACATTCCCAACTTTTTAAAGGCCCAAAAATTTTTTCGCATAATAAACCATCGGGTTCAGGTCTTCCCGTTCGATAATTCATTGTATCTGGTTTACGTATTTCACCAACAATTTCACCGTTGGGTAGTTTACGTTCACTCCATTCACGTATTTTTTGAGGCGATGCTAATTTTACACCAACCATTTCAAATCGATTTCTATTTGTTTGAGAAGAAATTGTTCGAGAATTTTTTAAATTTTTTCTTTTAATGACCCTCTTATCGAATAATAAATTGGTTTCACTATCAAGATTTTTTATTGGAAACGTTTTTTTTTGTGACATATTTTTTTACGATCAAATGATTGAACTAAAATTTAACAGGTTTTACATTTGGTTCAAGTTTTCCAGATGAATGGGCCATAAATCGTAAAGCATGAATATCTACAGCTAAAGATCTTAATTCACGAAGTAAAACTCTAAAAGATTCAGGAATTCCAGGCGATGGCATCTGATTATGCCCTACAATAGCTTTATATGCTCTTAATCGCCCGGGTATGTCATCTGATTTTAAAGTCAACAATTCTTGTAAAGTATGGGCTGTACCATACGCCTCTAAAGCCCAAACTTCCATTTCACCAAATCTTTGTCCCCCTTCTCGCGATCGCCCACCTAAAGGTTGCTGTGTAATAACTGAATAGGGTCCTATTGACCTTGCATGAATTTTATCATCTACTAAGTGAATTAATTTTAACATATATGGTTTACCTACCGTAATAGGATTGTTAAAAGGTTTGCCTGTTCGGCCATCACGTAAAACAACTTTCCCTGGTGTATATTTTTTTAGTATTTGTTCTTCCTCAGATAAATCTTCTGTAATTTCAGATAATTTTTGGTAAACTAGAGTTCTTGAAGCTTCTGTACCATACATTTCATCAAATGGGAAAACTTTAAATCTGCGCTCTAATTTTTCACCGGCCCAACCTAATAAACACTCAAATAATTGACCAACATTCATACGCGAAGGTACACCTAATGGATTTAAAATAATATCAACTAGTGTACCATCGGGTAAAAAAGGTAAATCCGCTAATGGGGCTAAAGTTGAAATGACACCTTTGTTACCATGTCGCCCTGCCATTTTATCACCAATTTGCATACGTCTTATATTAGCAATAAAGACTTGAATAATATAAAACACTTTTGGTGGCATATCTAAAGCGCTTTCTCTATCAAGAACTCGAACATCTAAAGTTTTACCCACCATACCTAACGGAACTCTTAGGGATGTATCAGCAACTGAAGTTGCATCTCCAAATAATTCTTCAAGTAATCTTCCATACGTATTCTCACGACGTTTAGGAGAAAGTTTACCAACTAATGCATCTCCAGGTTGTACGTATACACCAATGTAAACTAAACCATTTTCATCTAAATTTCGTAAACGATACTTTTCAGCTGTACTTTCAGGTAAATCACGAGTTACGTAATCTGGTCCACGATCATTATCTTCAATTTCAATCTCAAGTTTTTCAATATGTATAGAAGTAAATAAATTTTCATAAACTAATCGTTCGCTTACTACAATTGCATCCTCGTAGTTATAACCAGCCCAAGGCATATATGCGACTGTCACATTTTTACCCAATGCTAATTCACCTTCATCTGTACTTGGGCCATCAGCAATAACACTACCAGATTCTACCTGTTCACCTATCCATACAATAGCGCGCTGACTGATAATTGTTGATTGATTTGATGATTGTGCCTTTTCAAGCTTATAAACAATTGTTTTTCCATATTTGTCTCGGATCCAAATAGAATTTGATGAGACAAATCTTACAATACCTTTACTATAACTTAAAACTAATGAACCAGATTCTATAGCTAAATGTGATTCTATACCTGTCCCTACAATTGGCTTTTGAGGTCTCAATAAAGGTACTGCTTGACGTTGCATATGTGCACCCATTAAAGTTCTATTGGCATCATCATGTTCAAAGAAAGGTATTAACCCAACTGCGGGTGAAAAAAGCTGGAAAGGAGAAATTGAAAGATATTCAATTTCAGACGGTGACGTAATACGAAATTCATCATTTTCTTTTACACCAATTCTTTTGGTTAATAAAAACCCTTTTGAACTTACAAGACTATCACCCATTGCAATAGATTTACCATTTTCTTGTCCTACACTTAAGTAATCTAGTCCAGTAATTTTACCTTTTTTTATTGAGAAAAATGGGGTTTTTAAAAATCCTTGACTATCCGTTTGAACAAAAGTCGCAAGTGATGCTACTAAACCAGCTTTTTCCCCTTCAGGAGTATCAATTGGACATAAGCGTCCATAATAACTAGGATGAATATCCCGAATAGCTAAGCTTGCTTTCTCAAATGGAATACCTCCAGGTCCTAAAACGGTAACTCTTCGTTTATGTATTAACTCTGCTAAGGGGTTAATTTGGTCCAGGTACTGAGATAAAGGATTAGTGGCAAAAAATTCATCAACAGCCGACTGAATTGGAAACGGATTAATTAAGACACTTAAATCAAGTGTATTCATCGTATCTCTTTTTTCATCAAGAAAAGCACCAAATCTTAGGAAAGCTTGAGAAAATTGGGATTGAAGTAATTCCCCTATAGACCTAATTCGTCTATTTTCTAAACTATCAATATCATCTACATTCCCAATTAAGACCCTTAATCCAATTAAATAATCAATAATTTCAACTAAATCATGTAAAGTTAATGTTTGAGCTTTATCAGGTAATGACAATCCCAATTTTTTGTTAACTTTATACCGACCAACTTTCCCGAGACTATAGTACCTAGGCTCAAAAATTTCACTTTTTAATAATTCCCATCTTGATTGATATTCTTCATATGGAAAGTCAGAACCTTTTGTATAAATTTTTCTTGAATGGGCTAAAATATATTCAAAATAATGTGAGTTTTCTAGATGAGAAAACATTGTATTTGAGTGAACTCCAATATCTTCTAGTAATATAGAAATTGGAATCTTTTCAATTCGATCTGTTTTTATCCAAACAAGCTTTTCACGATCATATTCAAAATATAACCAGGAACCACGATTTGATATTAAAGTTGCTCCAATTGTAGAAATTTGACTATTTATAGCATCGACTTTGTAATAAATACCGGGACTTCTTACTATTTGACCTAAAATTACTCTCTCGCAACCATTAATAACAAATGTTCCTCGATTTGTCATTAATGGTAGTTCACATAAGCACAATGTATGTAATTCAATAGTTTGAGTTCTTTTATCCTCGACTTCAATTGGCATATAAAGTCTTATAGAATAAGAAAGTCTATCTCTTCGAGATTCATTTGGTATCCGAAAGGGTGCATGAAAATAAAAATCATTATGGAAAAATCGGACTTCAAAAGTTTCCATAAAATCAGCGAGACTTGAAAGACTTCTTAGTTCTTCACTTAATCCTTCTTCTAGGAACCAACAAAAACTAGTCTTTTGAATTTCAACTAGATCCGGCATATTTGCCAGAAAAACTTTTCGCATGGATTTTACTTACTCCTTGATTATTTATTTCAAAAAATGTGTATACAACTAAAATACTCTAGCTGTATACTTTTAAAGCAATAATAGACTATTAAACTTAATTGCTGTAAAAATTAATATCAATTTTTTTAACTGAATTAAGGTTTACCTACCCTTTTTAAGACATTACTAATTCGAGATTTTTGTCTTGCTGCTTTTCTTAAATGGAAGACTTTTTTTTTAGCCGCTTTGTCAATTCGACTATAAATTTTTGAAATTAACGTTTGTAGAACTTCATAGGTTTCGCTAGTTCTATTTGATTCAAACGTTTTAATATTTGTTCTGTATTTTTTTACTAGAGTTTTAATACTTGATTTGTAAAATCTATTCATTTTACGGTTTCTTTCACCAATACGAACTCTTTTTTTCGCAGATTTAATATTAGCCATAATGTTTTATTGTTCTTTAATGAGTGTTAAATGGACTTCAAAGTTTTTTACAAATAAATTTAGTTACCTAAAAATATCTAAATATTATAAATTAAATTGAAATAATAACATAGTCTTTTGACTAGCTTAGTAATAAAAATTTCTTATAATTAACTATATAGAATTCTATAAGAGAAAATTTACAAATTCAAAAGAAAAAATGGCAAAACAAAAAGGTAGCCGCATTATTATACATCTCGAGTGTACAACCTGTCGTACAAATACTAACAAACGATCTGAAGGGGTGTCACGTTACACTACGATAAAAAATCGTCGTAATACACCCGCAAGATTAGAAATAAAAAAATTCTGTCCATACTGTAATTCCCATACAATACATAAAGAAACTAAATAAATAGTATGAGAAAAATGAAAGCAAAACTTTCGCCTTTAGGCTTAAATCGTGACATTGATTACAAAGACCTTTTATTATTACGCTCGTTTACTACAAGTTACGGTAAAATTTTAGGTCGTCATGTTAGTAATCTAACAAAAATTCAACAAAGCCGTTTAAAAAAAGCTATAAAACATGCAAGACTTTTAGGATTATTTCCTTTTGTACCGAATAAGGCTCTTTAATTTTAGACAAATAAAAATTCAAAAACAAAGATATCTCAAAGGATGAATCAACAAAACGACAACTTTCTTGACAAAACCTTTACGATTATGGCAGATATTGTAATCAAAGTACTACCTGCTAGTCAGCAAGAAAAAGAAGCCTTCACTTACTATAAAGAAGGTTTGGTCGCACAATCTTCTGGACAATACGCTCAAGCACTAGAAAGTTACTATGAAGCGCTACAACTTGAAGAAGACCCGATTGATCGTAGTTACATTCTTTATAATATTGCTTTAATTTATTCTAATAATGGAGAGTACTCAATAGCTCTTCAATATTATCATCAATCACTAGAATTAAATCCAAAATTATCACAAGCCTATAATAACATTGCTGTAATTTACCACTACCAAGGTGTTAAATCATCAGAGAAACGACAATCTGAAATAGCTAAAAAACTCTTTAATAAAGCAGCTGATTATTGGAAGGAAGCAATTAGATTGGCTCCAAATAATTATATTGAAGCGGAAAATTGGTTAATTACCACAGGTCGTGAGTTAAACTAAACAGTCAATTCTTTGTGATTAATCAGTGAAGTATTTAAATTAAAAACCGAAAAGGGAAACCCTATTTATTTTCTCCTGTATAACCAAAACACAAACCTTAAGAATATGCGCAGCAAATCTTCAGAGTTTTCATTCCTTGGACCTGTAGGCGGAAAAGTTTCACAGGTTATTGGACCAGTAATCGATATTCGTTACAAAGGTAGATCAATTCCTGATATTTATACAGCAATTGAAATCATGGATTCATCATCGTCTAAATTGGCGAAATATGTACAAGTAGTTGCTGAAGTACAACAGATGGTTGGTGGAAGTACTGTACGTACAATTGCTATGAATCCAACAGAAGGTTTAGCTCGTAACTATATCGCAGTTGACACTGGTAAACCAATCTCTGTTCCTGTGGGTAATCAAGTTTTAGGTAGAATTTTTAATGTTTTAGGACAGACAATTGACAATCTTGCAAGTATTGAATCACCTGAGTTAAATTGGCCAATTCATAGAAATGCTCCTTCATTCTATGAATTAGAAACAAAACCTTTAATTTTCGAAACAGGTATCAAAGTAGTAGATTTACTAGCTCCTTATAGAAAAGGTGGTAAAATTGGTTTATTTGGTGGTGCTGGTGTTGGAAAAACAGTACTTATTATGGAGCTTATCAATAACGTTGCAAAAGCTTATGGTGGTGTATCAGTATTTGCTGGTGTAGGAGAACGTACTCGTGAAGGAAACGATTTATACCGTGAGATGATTGAGTCTGGAGTTATTGTTGCTTCTGACTTATCAAAATCGAAGGTTGCACTTGTATATGGCCAAATGAATGAACCACCAGGAGCAAGAATGCGTGTAGCATTAAGTGCTCTAACAATGGCAGAATATTTCCGTGATGTACAGAACCAAGATGTACTATTCTTTGTGGATAATATTTTCAGATTTGTCCAAGCGGGTTCAGAGGTATCTGCACTATTAGGACGTGTTCCATCTGCGGTAGGGTACCAACCAACACTAGCAACAGAGATGGGTATGCTTCAAGAGCGTATTACATCAACACTTAAAGGATCAATTACATCAATCCAAGCCGTATATGTACCAGCTGATGATTTAACTGACCCCGCTCCAGCAACAGTATTTGCGCATTTAGATGCAACAACAGTACTATCAAGAAATCTAGCAGCAAAAGGTATTTATCCAGCTGTGGATCCTTTAGCATCTAAATCAACAATGTTAGAACCTTTAATTGTTGGTGATGAGCACTATCAAATTGCACAAGATGTTAAAGAAACTCTTCAACGTTACAAAGAATTACAAGATATTATTGCAATCTTAGGTATTGATGAACTTTCAGAAAGTGACAAGTTGATTGTTGCTCGTGCTAGAAAAGTTGAAAGATTCCTTTCTCAACCTTTCTTCGTTGCAGAAATATTTACAGGTAGTCCAGGAAAATATGTTACTTTAAGAGATTCAATCAAAGCATTCCAAGCAATTTTAGCTGGTGAGTTTGATTCTCTACCTGAGCAAGCATTCTATCTTGTAGGAGACATTAGTGAAGCTTTAGAAAAGGCGAAAAAACTTACAGAATAGGAGTAGATATTTTATGTTAATAACGACAAATATCTTAGCAACTAATCGAACAATTACAAACTGGAAAGTTAAAGAAGCTGTTTTACCGACAACAACAGGTGAACTTGGTATTTTGCCAAATCATAGTCGACTACTTACAGCTTTAGATATAGGTGTTCTTAGAATAAAAGCTGAGAATAATTGGATACCGATTGTAATATTAGATGGAATTGCCGAAATTGAAGACAATAATCTTAAAATTATTGTTAGGCAGGTTGAGGAATTATCTGATATTAAGATGGATATTGATCAAGCTAAAAAAGAACTTGATGAGACAATAGAAAACTTAGCTAAATCAAGTAAACAGAATGAAAAACTTTTAAATACAATTAATTTAAAGCGCTCATTAGCTCGATTCCAAGCACTAAGTTTTGCTCAATCAAACTCTAACTAATTAAGATTAGAGTATTAGATACAAAATCATTAAGTTTTATATCTAATACTCTAATTTCAAATTTTTATATGCAATTTAAATTTAATTTATCTATATTAGACAAAACGACAGCACCTAAGATTTATATGGGGTTGAAAGAGCATAACCAAGAGTTAAGAGAACGTTTATTTCAATTACTCATTTTTCTAATAATATTAGTTGGTTTCTGTTTTTCTCAGACAAAGACGTTAGCCCAATTTCTTCAAGGTGCAATTGATGGTATCAAATTTTTTCAACCTTCCCCAGATGAATATTTCTTTTTAAGCTTTAAGCTTTCATTGTCAACAGCAATTTTTTTAGAAAGTCCTTTTATTATTATTTATGGAATATGTTATCTTTTTCCTGCTTTACTAAGTCGAGAAAAATTTGCCTTTGGTAGTTTATTGTGTTTGTCATTAACTTTAGTTTTCGCTGGAAGTTTTTATGCATACAATGTAGTTGCACCTGCGGCATTAACATTTTTCTTTGCATATACAAAAGATATCCTTGAACCTCTATGGTCATTTCAGGAATATGTTGATTTTTTATGGATTTTGTTTCTTGGATCAATTTATACCTTTCAAATACCTGTAATCCAAATTCTTTTAGGGTTCATAGGATTATGTACTTCAAAAAATTGCTTTAATGGACTTCGATACGTTTTATTAGCTTCAACTGTTTTAGCAGCCGTAATTACTCCTTCAACAGATCCGCTTACACAATTAATTTTTAGTGTAGCCATTTTGATCCTATTTATTACGGGTAGTGGTTTGTTATTTGCTTTAGAAAAATTAAGGATCATATGTTAGTACTTTGATGCTCTCATATAAAAATAATTTTAAAAACTGTAAATTTTGTTAATTTTCAATTAATTTAAACAAGTTAAAACGGACTATATGCGAAAAGAATGGCGCAGTAAAATCGGAAAAAGCTTCGATTTTCTTGTTATAGCAAGTATTGCTATTCAGCAACTGTTAGTACCTGCTACTCGAGCAAACGCATTCCCAATATATGCTCAACAAGCATATAAGAATCCTAGAGAAGCAAATGGTAGAATTGTTTGTGCTAACTGTCATTTAGCTGCAAAAACAGTAGAATTAGAAGCACCCCAATCAATTTTGCCAGATCAAGTTTTTGAGACAACAGTTAAAATTCCTTATGATACAACTAAAAAACAAATTTTAGGTAGTGGTAAAAAAGGCGGGTTAAACGTTGGTGCAGTATTAGTTCTACCTGAAGGTTTTAAATTGGCTCCAAAAGACAAGCTAAGTGCTGAATTAAAAGCAAAAACATCTTCGGTTTATATTACACCATATAGCCCTACTCTAGAAAATATTTTAGTTGTAGGCCCTGTAGCGGGTGAAAAAAATCAGGAAATTCATTTCCCTATTTTAGCTCCAAATCCCGAAACGGATAAACGCGTACATTTCTTCAAATACCCACTTTATGTTGGTGGAAATCGTGGACGCGGACAAGTCTATCCTGATGGACAAAAAACAAACAATAATCAATACTTATCTTCAATTAGTGGTAAGGTCATCAATATTGAAGTAAACGAAAAGACAGGAACAAAAGTAAGTATTCAAGATACTAGTGGAAATAATATTGAGCAAATAGTACCTGCTGGATTAGATCTACTTATTTCAAAAAATGATATTGTTAGAGTAGATCAACCTCTTACTATTGATCCCAATGTTGGAGGCTTTGGTCAAACAGATAAGGAAATTGTTTTACAAAATCCAGCCCGAATTTATGGGTATGTAGCTTTTGCTTTTGTTACAATGTTAACTCAAGTTCTTTTAGTTGTTAAGAAAAAACAATTTGAAAAAGTTCAAGCAGCCGAAATGAATTTTTAAACAATTACGTTTTTTAGTTACTTAACTAGTGTTACTTATTGTAAAGCCTTATAAAGCTTTACAATAAGTAACATTTTCAATTTTTTTTATTTTGTCTAGATTAATACATAAAGCTTATTTATTATCCACCACCTACAATTGTTACAAATTCAATTTGATCAAAAGGATTCAAAAATATATTTTTTGAGAAATCTGTTTTTAAGATTACTTGATTATATTCAGTAATTAAAGCAGTACTTTTGATATCTAAAAACTCAAAAAGTTGACTGAGGTTAACAGTGTAATTAATCGCATAAACTTCACCATTAATTAAAATCCAATTTTCTGTATTCGAATATAATTCATTTTTGATAAAAGTCATCGTTATTCATAATATATATATATATAAAGATTAATTACTATTCAGATAAATTTTCAAACAGATTAGATTGTTAATTTTTATTTTAGGTCTTAAAATGACTTGAAAATATTAAAATAAATAAAATTGTTGTATATTAAAGAAATCATTCATATAATATTTATGTATCTAGAAAAGTTCAAATTAGAGATTTATACATTGAATATTAACTAATTTTCAATAAAATCTCAAGTTAAATGGGTTTTGCTTTTCAAGTTCGGTTTAAATTGCCGAAGGGACCATTTAAAATTTCCGAGAACCAGAGAATTTACTGCTATATAAAAGGAGTCCTAAATGTTTCAATCTGTAGAAGAAAGAACACGTATTAAAAACGAACGTTATGAATCAGGTGTAATCCCTTACGCTGAAATGGGTTACTGGGATGCAAACTACACAATTAAAGATACTGATGTACTTGCATTATTCCGTATCACTCCACAACCAGGGGTTGATCCAATTGAAGCTGCTGCTGCCATCGCTGGTGAATCTTCAACAGCTACATGGACTGTAGTATGGACTGACTTATTAACAGCTTGCGATGTTTACAGAGCAAAAGCTTACAAAGTTGATTCAGTTCCAGGTACTAGTGACCAATACTTCGGTTATGTTGCATACGAATGTGATCTTTTCGAAGAAGGTTCAATTGCTAACTTAACAGCTTCAATTATCGGTAACGTATTTGGATTCAAAGCTGTAAAAGCATTACGTCTTGAAGATATGCGTATGCCTTACGCTTACTTAAAAACATTCCAAGGTCCAGCTACTGGTGTGATTGTTGAACGTGAGCGTTTAGACAAATTCGGACGTCCTTTATTAGGTGCAACTGTAAAACCTAAACTTGGTTTATCAGGTAAAAACTATGGACGTGTTGTATACGAAGGTTTAAAAGGTGGTTTAGACTTCTTAAAAGATGATGAAAACATTAACTCTCAACCATTCATGCGTTGGCGTGAACGTTTCTCTTATGTAATGGAAGGTGTTAATAGATCAGCTGCAGCTTCTGGTGAAGTTAAAGGTTCTTACCTTAACATTACTGCTGCTACTATGGAAGAAATGTACGAACGTGCTGAATTTGCTAAACTTGTAGGTTCAGTAATTATCATGATCGACTTAGTAATTGGTTACACTGCAATTCAATCGATGGCTATTTGGTCTCGTAAGAATGACATGATTCTTCACTTACACCGTGCAGGTAACTCAGCATATGCTCGTCAAAAGAATCATGGTATTAACTTCCGTGTAATCTGTAAATGGATGCGTATGGCTGGTGTTGACCATATCCATGCTGGTACAGTTGTAGGTAAATTAGAAGGTGACCCTTTAATGGTTAAAGGTTTCTACAACGTATTATTACAAACAACACTAGACATTAACTTACCTCAAGGTATCTTCTTCGAACAAGACTGGGCTTCTTTAAGAAAAACTTTACCTGTAGCGTCTGGTGGTATTCATTGTGGACAAATGCATCAGTTACTTAACTACTTAGGTGAAGACTGTGTATTACAATTCGGTGGTGGTACAATTGGTCACCCTGATGGTATTGCTTCTGGTGCAACTGCTAACCGTGTAGCTATGGAGTCAGTACTTTTAGCTAAATACGAAGGTAAAGATTACATTAACGAAGGACCAAAAATTCTACGTGCGGCTGCAGAAACTTGTGCGCCATTACGTTCTGCTTTAGATCTTTGGAAAGATATTGCTTTCAACTATACATCAACAGATACTGCTGATTACATTGAAACTGCAACTAAACAGTAATCGTATAAAAACAATATCAATCAGTTTAACATACTAAAGGAGTATTTGAAGAGTGAGATTAACACAAGGTGCATTTTCGTATTTACCGGATTTAACAAACGAACAAATTTTAGGCCAACTTAAATTTATCTGTAGCAAAGGTTGGGCTTGTAGTATCGAATGGACGGAAGATCCACATCCTCGTAACACATACTGGGAACTATGGGGGATGCCTTTATTCGATATTAAAGACGCTTCTGTAATTATGTATGAATTAGATCAGTGCCGTGCTGCACATCCAACAACATATATCAAAATTAATGCTTTTGATAATGCTCGTGGGACTGAAAGCTGTGCATTATCTTTCATCGCTCAACGTCCTTATGAAGAACCAGGTTTCTATCTAGAGAGACAAGAAACTGAAGGTCGTAACATCCGTTATACTATTCATAGTTACGTTGTTAACAAGTATCCTCCTGGAGAACGTTACGTTTTATAATTCCTAAATAATTAAAAACTAGTTCATCAAACTGATGAACTAGTTTTTAATTATTAAATAAATTTTTATAACTTACTAAAGCATGTACCACGTTCAATTTTTTGATAAATGTACTCAACTTAAATTTGAACTCTTTTGTTTATCTAATCATCAAATTTTAGCGGAATACATAGACGCTTAGCTAAATGAAGAAAACAATATTATAGGGTAGTATTTTTTACACTTTCTAAATATATAAAGAAAGCCTCGATTTAGATTATTTAATACGTAAAACATTATAACGACTTAACTTTTATCTAATTAGATCAAAAAAATTATTACATACGAGTGATTAAAAATCACTCATATGTAATCAAATATTCTTAAGCATTAACAGCAGGAGCGTTTAATGCAACTGGAAGAACATTAGATACGGCTAAATCTAGAGGGAAGTTGTGCGCGTTACGTTCGTGCATTACTTCCATACCTAAATCAGCACGGTTGATAATGTCAGCCCAAGTGTTGATCACACGACCTTGGCTATCAACAACTGATTGGTTGAAGTTGAAACCGTTTAAGTTGAATGCCATAGTACTAACACCAAGAGCAGTTAACCAGATACCTACAACTGGCCATGCAGCTAAGAAGAAGTGTAAAGCACGTGAGTTGTTGAAACTCGCGTATTGGAAGATTAAACGTCCAAAGTAACCGTGTGCAGCTACGATGTTGTAAGTTTCTTCTTCTTGTCCGAATTTGTAACCGTAGTTAGCAGATACGCCGTCTTCAGTTTCACGGATTAAACTAGATGTTACAAGAGAACCGTGCATAGCACTGAATAAAGATCCACCAAACACACCAGCAACACCAGCCATATGGAATGGGTGCATAAGAATGTTGTGTTCTGCTTGGAATACTAACATGAAGTTGAAAGTACCAGAAATACCTAAAGGCATACCATCAGAGAAGCTACCTTGTCCGATTGGGTAAACTAAGAATACTGCAGATGCTGCAGCTACTGGAGCTGAGAAAGCTACGAAAATCCAAGGACGCATCCCTAAACGGTAGCTAAGTTCCCATTCACGTCCCATGTAGCAAGCTACACCTAATAAGAAGTGTAATACTACAAGTTGGTAAGGACCACCGTTGTAAAGCCACTCGTCTACAGACGCAGCTTCCCAAACTGGGTAGAAGTGAATACCAATAGCGTTAGAACTAGGAATAACTGCACCTGTGATAATGTTGTTTCCGTATAAAAGTGATCCAGCCACTGGTTCACGGATACCATCAATATCTACTGGAGGTGCTGCGATGAATGCGATGATGAAGCAGCTTGTAGCTGTTAATAATGTTGGGATCATTAAAACACCAAACCAACCGATGTATAAACGGTTTTCTGTGCTAGTGATCCAAGAGCAGAAGCGCTCCCATAAGCTAGTACTTTCTCTTCTTTCTAAAGTTGCTGTCATAATGAGTACTAGGATAAATAGGGAAATAAACTTCCTAGGATTATAGGTCTGGCATTAATCGCAAGAGTCTATTTTGCAAAGGATGAGTATTTCGTGTATGATGAGGGGGGGATAACAGGAATTTCTACAAAGCTGTTTTGTTTAATTTTATTTTACAATATTTTTAAGAATCTTATGGGTTAAATACTTACACTTACATTTATATTCTTGAATGAATAATTTATACAAGTGTATGATAATTTTTCCAACCTAATTCCTTAAACGTTGTTTGTCTTTCTAATGGTTTACAAATTAAATCTAATATATTTTTAGCATTTGTAAAACCATGAATTTGTGAAAATGTAAACTCGACTGACCATTTTGTATTTATCCCTCTAGCTTCTAATGGGTTAGCATGAGCCATACCCGTTATAACTAAATCAGGATGTAAATCTTTAATACGGTTCAATTGATTATAATTATCAGGTTTTTCAACAATTACCGGTAAAAATGTTCCCATTTCTTGACAGGTTTTTTCAAGTAAAGCTAATTCGCCACCTTGATAACGTTTGTCTAAGTATGGAATCCCAATTTCATATACAGACATTCCACATCTTATAAAAAATCGTGCTAAGGAAATTTCTAATAAATTGTCTCCCATAAAGAAAACGGATTTACCTCGTAGAATTTTTAAATAAGGTTCTAAATTTTTCCAAGCTTTTTCTTCACGATCATTAAGACCAGGTGTAGGTACATTAAATACAGAACAAATTTTCTCTACCCAAGCTTTAGTTCCATCAGGTCCTATAGGAAATGGTGCACCTATAAGTTGACACTTACGTCGACGCATTAAAGTAGTTGCTGTGCGACTTAAATAAGGATTTACACCACATACGAAATCTCTTTCATTTAAAGTAGGAAACTCTGTATATCTTTTTGCTGGAAGCCAACCTTTTACGTCAATACCATAAGTTTTTAATTCATTACTTAATTCATAAACTACTGTATTTGGTACAGAACCAAAAATAATTAAATTTGGGGTACTACTATTACCCTCTGAAATAGTTGATTTTGTTCCAAATGTTTGTGCTAAAGCAGCTAAAACTGTGTCTTCGCCTTGTGTAAAAGCGTAGTCTAAGCCATTTGCTCGAGCAACTATGATAGGAACACCAAGCTCATTTTCTAGTTTTGGTGCAATACCTTCAAGATCCATCTTAATAATTTCGGTAGTACAAGTACCAATCCAGAAAATAACACTCGGATTTCGATCTTTTTTAATAAGTGTGCACAAACGTTTTAATTCCAGGTAATCATTTAAATGCGCGGAGATATCAGCTTCTTCGAGTTCAGCCATTGCGTATCTAGGTTCAGCAAATATCATCACACCTAATGCATTCTGTAAAAAGTAACCACACGTTTTTGTTCCAATTACCAAGAAGAAACTATCTTCAATTTTTTGATATAACCAGGCAACACAACTTATAGGACAGAATGTATGATAATTACCAGTTTCGCATTCAAAAGTAATGGAATTAGAATTAATTAATGAACCTTGTTCTGTATTCATATTATTTAAATTCCTTTTTAATTTTTTTCTTCATCGAGACATAACTTAATTATTAAAAAGATCCATTTCTATATCGTCTAAATTTTCTTCTGTATCAGACGGTTTTAAATAAAAATCAGATAAAAGAGTAAATAATTCACGATCAGCCGATTCCTTTGGAATTACCCCTTCTGGTTGAGCTATAAGTTGATCTGCAATATTTAAGTAATAATCACAAATATACTCTAATGAAGGATCAATTATCGACATCTCAAAAAGAGTTTTACCTTTTATTCTTGAAACACGTATATCTTCAATTAAAGGTAAAACTTCAAGAACTGGAATTGGGACAGTTTGAATATATTTATCAATTAAATCACGTGTTGCAGTTCGATTACCTATTAAACCAGCTAATCTTAAACTATGAGTCCTAGCTTTTTCGCGAACAGAAGCTGCAATTCTATTTGCAGCAAATAAAGCATCAAATCCGTTATCTGTAACAATTAAACAGTAATCTGCATAGTTCAGTGGAGCTGCAAATCCACCACAAACTACATCACCTAATACATCAAAAAGAATAACATCGTATTCATCAAATGCATTAAGCTCTTTTAAAAGTTTAACGGTTTCACCAACGACATAACCACCACAACCAGCACCTGCTGGTGGCCCACCAGCTTCAACACAGTCCACACCATTAAACCCTCGATAAATTACATCTTCAGGCCAAACATCTTCATAATGATAGTCTTTGACTTGTAATGTATCAATAATTGTTGGAATCAAAAATCCCGTTAATGTAAAAGTGCTGTCATGCTTTGGATCACATCCAATTTGTAAAACCTTTTTGCCCCTTTGTGCTAACGCTACTGAAATATTACAGCTTGTAGTAGATTTTCCGATACCACCTTTACCATAAACTGCTAATCGCATTTTTCTTTCTCCTAAAGGTAACCGCAAATTTATTTTTTATAAATTGCTCATGAAATTCCATAATATAAGGTCTAGACTGTCAACGTTATAAAATCGGACAACTAGTATTTAAATTCCGGGAGTAAAGAGTATCTTTTCAAAAACATTTGTTTATCTGTAACCCATAAAAATCGTTATTTTAATTTTCTATACTCAATGCGTCTTAGGCCCAGTAGGATTCGAACCTACATTAGAAACTTAGAAGGTTTCTGTCCTAATCCCTTAGACGATGAGCCCTATGGGCAGTACAGGATTTGAACCTGTGGCCTTCTGCTTGTAAGGCAGAAGCTCTACCGCTGAGCTAACTGCCCTTTTACTTATATATAACACTTATTTATGTTTATCATAAGGCGCATTATTTATATTTATTTAATGTGCCTTATGATAAATATCAAACTTTTAATTAATTATTAATATTTTGCGTAGGGTTACGTGATGGATCATTTGAAATAAATCCAAACCAAAATAGATAAACAAAAAAGCTAACAACTGTGTAAACTGCTATTTTTAGTACTAACATATATACCTCTTTAGTTAAAAGATTATAAACTGGTTTAGGTTAACCAAACAATACTTTTGAAATGTTCTATTAAATATTTTAATAGAAAAAAATTAAATCAAAAGAATTTAACTATATTTTTAATAAAAATATTGAGAAGAGAGAGTGGGATTCGAACCCACGGAACCATTCCTAGTTCTTCTGATTTCAAGTCAGACGCAATCGACCACTCTGCCATCTCTCCTAAGATCATACCCTTTAAGTAATGTTAAAAGGATATGAATTAAGATCTATTTTAATACAATCTAGAAATAAATTCTAGTTATTTGATTGAAACTTTAAAGAAGCTGGATTTGGGTTTCCACCAATTGAAGCATCACGTTTACCAACTGGAGAACGACCTTGATTTACTTTTTCTGGGAAAACTCCATCAAAAGGATGTAGTAAAGTAATATCTAATGGTGGATAAATACGGAAGATTTTGTAATTTGTGATCTTAAAACTACGTAATTGAGATCCTAGTGCTAAGCATTGCTCTTTACGTGCAAAATAAGCTACATTATTTCCAGCATTCATTTTTGCTGTTCCACCTGTAGGCATTTCAAACAGAGATGCATCTTTACTTGTCCAAATAATCACATATTTTTCTTCGTTTTTAGCAGCACTAAGCCAACCACCTGTAGATCCTTCAAATTTTGGAAAGTCACTTTGCTTTAATTTAAGATTCATGGCATCTTCATCCCTTTGTTGTCAAATTTTAGTTGACTAGTCAAGTTAAGACTGTTTAATCAAAAGGTATAGACGGTTGTTTATAGCGGAGAGTGGACTTGAACCACTGACCTTCGGATTATGAGCCCAACGAGCTACCAATCTGCTCTACCCCGCCATTACCTAATATTTAGAATACATGATTTACAAAAAAAGTGTTAATAGATAAATAAAAACAATGATGCAAGCACAAAAACAATTCCTAAAATCAGAAACTGAAGTGTTTTAGTCAGACGTGCTATTAAAGGAACCAATTGATAATGATAAAGTAATCGTTCGTGACGAAGGATACTAGGTGGTTTTATCCAAATACGTCCGTCATACCATCCTGATTCTTCATACCAAACTTTCGCTGCAACTAATCGTTTTCCAGCATACAACCAAGTAATAAAAAAATAACCATAAATAAGACTTTGAAAAGTTAGAGTAACGAAAAGATTTACTAAAATTGCTTGAGAAGGATAATATGAAAGTGAAACAAACCAAGATGTAAAAGGTAAAGTTACACTAAATAACCCTAAAAGACTTAAAAAGAATCTTCGGGTATAATTCGATTCATTTAATCCTACCCAACCTAAAATAGTTGAATCTTTTCGTTTTATATATTCGTAAAACGGCCTTTGATCTCTAGGAACAGGACATAATACGAACCAATCCATTTTATTCATAAAAACTTTACTGCTTAAAAGAAATGTTCATAATTCACAAATTATCGACATTTAAATGCAAATAATGTAATTATTAAACTGACAACTAGTAGAATTATTGTTTTATCTAAACTTTGATTTCTTGCTTTTTCAAATCCAGGTAATCGTGCTGGATTACGAGAAATTACTAATATTGCTAGCAATAAAACTTGAGATAAAAATATTACATTTAACAAAATACTCATAAAAGAAAGGAATTTTATTCTCCTTTTTTAAGAAAGGAGAATAAAAATTTAGCTATTTCGCTTGTACTCTTAAAAGTAAAAAACCAAGCGAAAGACCAATAATTGTTATTCCAAAAGCAATTCCACCGACAGTTAATATTTCTTGCATAAATCAATTCCAAATTCAAAAAATTAAAAACCGTTTCTACCCCATACCACCATTGCTAGTGAAAAACTAAATACAACTAGCACCATTGACCAACCTAGAGCAATAACGTCCATAAGGTTATCCTTTTTGACTGTCTTTGGGTTTTTAATTTTATAAGAAATGCTTTAGATTAATAAAACAATTAATTGTTTAATACTTTAATTTTAATGAATTTTATTAATATTCTCAATAACACCTGATTTAACTAGAAAATTTCTGACTGTTAATGTAGGTTGAGCACCTTGTGATAAACGAAGTTTAATTCTATCTTGGTTATACACAAGTTCATTACTCATAGGGTTATAATAACCTAATTCTTCAATAGCTCGACCATCTCGTCGAGCCTGACTTCTTACCAAAACAATTCTATAGCTTGGTAACTTTTTTCTACCACATCGTTTTAATCTGATTTTTAACATTTTTTAATTCTATTCCTTTGTTTTTTTAACTTTCAATGAAAGGTTTTCTTAAATAGGTAACATCTTTTCACCAAAGATAGCCAAAACTAATATATCTATAATTTCAAGGCAAACAACTCTTCCTTTGATATCCACACAATAAGTTGTGAGTACTCTATAAAAGCGTGAAATAAAAGATTTTATTTGTTCAATTAAAAGCCAAGCAAAAATTGCAGATAATCCTTTTGGTAAAATTTCTTCAGATGCTTTAAAATATGGTTCCGATAAATTAAATATTATTTGTTCAAATATACCACCTTCGGTTAAATTTATGCTAGGATACCATTCCATTACAAATCGTAATGATAAAATAACTTCATAAAAAACCATAAAATGATGCAAAATTAATAACCAAAATCGTCCAGACATGAATAAAAGTGTGTTTGGACCTTTTAATAGTGAAGTAAAAATATTTAATGAACTGACAAGAATCAAAAATAACCTCGATGTTACTCTATTTACGGGAAAGAGTAAATGAAGTAAAGATAAAATCTTGCGATTACCTGTTGTAAGTGTTTTTATTACTAACGTGTAGTAAGGGAAATAATCTTTATAAGAAACAGCAAAACAATAAAGCTTTATTAAGCGATTTTTTATAATAGGAAGAGTTTGCATTGTATATACGTGAATATAAAAAGCATTAAAAGATAAAGTACCTTAACTTTGAAACTTTAATAGCTTCTATTTTAAATAGTCCTAATAAATAAATATAATTAAGTTTAGTTTTCTAAAAATTATATATAATTGTATCAAATTTTAGCAACTAAAAGAATTTAAAACAATAGCTAAACTAAGAGGGTGAACGACGGGATTTGAACCCGCGCATGACGGAACCACAACCCATTGCCTTAACCACTTGGCTACGCCCACCATTTGTATAATTGTATTATTTCAAAGACTTCAAAAGTTAATCTATATATTGACGGTTACACTATTTTCATTATACTTTTTTTAGTATTTCTAACAAAACATGGAGCAATTTTAATTATGTCTCGATACCGAGGACCCCGTTTAAGACTTCAAAGAAGACTAGGTGTTCAATTAAGTCATCTAACTCGAAAACGTGTACGCAATAAAAAACGTCAGAATACATTACCAGGGCAACATGGGTATAGTCGTAAAAAAATTCGTCGTTCAGAATATAGAATGCGATTAGAAGAAAAACAAAAGCTTAGATTTAATTATTGTATTACAGAAGCTCAACTATTCAGATATGTAAAGGAAGCTAGAAGAATTAAAGGTTCAACAGGGCTTATTATTCTTCAACTTTTGGAAATGCGATTAGATACAATCGTATTTAGGTTAAATCTTAGCCCAACAATTCTTTCAGCTCGTCAATTAGTTTCACATGGTCACGTTAAAGTAAATAATCACGTAGTGACAATTCCCAGTTTCCAATGTCAACCTGGGGATAGTATTCAACTTTCGGACAAAAAATCAATAAGAGAAATTGTTGAAGAAAATGCAAGTTCAAAAAGAAGAACATATCTTCCTTACCATTTAGCAGGATCTTTAAAACAACTTAAAGGTGGAGTAAAGAAAGTTGTTGATCGTAAAGATATTAGACTTCCAGTAAATGAATTATTAGTAGTTGAATACTATTCAAGACGTTAATCATAAATAAACTTTAAAACCAAAGATCAATTTTTCTAAATTAATCTTTGGTTTTAATTTAGAAGATTATTTTTATCTAAATAAATTTTTAGATTTTTAGACTCAGTTTTTGATGTTAACAAAAAAACTGCTTGCAAAATAAAAGGTTTTCCTTTTACCCAAATAATTCTGATATCTTTTGTTGTATACTTCCAATTGGAATTTAAAAATAGGCTCGCTTTTATTGATTTTTCTTCGTTTATTATTAAGTTTAAATTGAATAATTGTGTAGGATTATAAAAATTTAATGTTATCGTAGAAGTCTCTTCATTTATTGAAGATGTAAATCGTATAAAATCTGGAACTAAATTTTCTAAGGTATTTGAGTGAACCTCAAATTTTATTTTCAATGTCATAAAGAAAAAATATATAAAACTCTTCTTAGATTTATTGTATACATAATAGTAAGAGCTTGTAGCTCAGTGGATAGAGCATATGGCTACGAACCATAGTGTCGGGGGTTCAAATCCCTCCTAGCTCATCAAAGCTTTTTACACCAAATTATGATAGTTTTTATTTTAAACAATAAAAACTATCCTTTTGGGGCGTCGCCAAGTGGTAAGGCAACGGACTTTGACTCCGTTATTCGTAGGTTCGAATCCTCCCGCCCCAGCTTATAGTTAAATAGTAACATGTTAATTTACAAGGAGGTAACAGGTGAAAAGAGATAATCCTCATGCTATTATACCCTCAGATTCTGTTCAATTATGTTTAGAAGATGGCATTAAAAAAATTGAATTATTACTTGGGGAAACTTATGGCCCTTCTGGTAAAAATATTATTTTTGATAGAAAAAATATCTCGAATCCCGAACTTTTTAAAAACGGTTCAAAAATAATCCGCAATCTTCGTACTAATAATGAAATTGAAAATTTGGTTTATCTTATGTTGGAAGATTCTTTTCAAAAAATTAATAGTGTTAGTGGAGATGGGACTAAAACCTTTTTCTTAATTTTATCCTATCTAGTATTAAATGGCTTTAAAAATATAACCCAAAATACTTATTCACTTGAAACAAAAATTGGAATAACAAAAACTCTCGATTATGCGCTAAAAATTTTAAATGATAAGAGTTTGCCAATTACGACAAAAAAATTTTGGGACAAAGTTTTAGAAAGATATATACCACAGGAAGATAGCCTTGTTGACATATTTCGTGAAGCATTTGAAAAAATTGGTAAAACAGGCCAATTAAAACTAAGAACAGAAACTGGCAAAAAAAGTAGTTTAGTTTTAGAAAGAGGGATGCAAATAAGTCGAGGTTATTTTTCACCTTACTTTATGACTGATACGAAGAAAATGACAGTTCAGTTTAAAAATCCTTATGTACTTATTAGTTTACAAAAGATTACATTAGACGACGGTTATCTTATTCGTTTATTAGAACCTATAATTTATGAAAAAAAACCGCTAGTAATAGTAAGCTCTGATATAGATGACCAGGCATTATCAACATTAATTTTAAACAAAATTAACGGAATACTAGATATAGCTTATATCAAAATACCTCAAACATTTTTGTATGACAAAACAATTCTAGAAGATTTAGCTTTATATAGTAATGCAAAATTAATAACATCTTCAAGAGATTGGAAGTCAGTAAAGAAATCTGATTTAGGTCAAATCAACAAAATACTACTGACAAAAACAAAAAGTATTTTTTGGGCAAAATCTGATCTACAGGATGAATTAATAGAGAAAAAATGCCAAGATTTAAAGCAGCAAATACTTTTTAGTGATTCTGATTACGAAAATGAAAAACGTGAAACTAGAAGAAGAAATTTTACAGGTGCAAATGCCATTATCGAGATAGGAGGGGTAACTGATATTGAAACTTCTGATCTACGCTCACGAACTGAAATAGGTTTATTGGGTGCGCAGGCTTGTCTTTATGAAGGTGTTTTACCTGGTGGTGGGTTAAGCTTTCTTCAGTTAACTGAAGAACTTGAAAATTGGGCAAGAAGTAATTTGCACGGTAATTCGATTAGCGGAAGTAGATTGGTGATTAATTCGTTAGTAAAACCAATTCAAACACTAATGGAACAACAAATTAATAAAAATACTTTAATTCCTCAATCTTTAATTAAACTCGAAAAAATTAAAAAAATTCAAGATCTTTATTCATCTTATGATATTAAGCAAAATAAAATAACAAATATCATAGATTCAGGAATTTTAGATTCCTTTAAGAGTATCCGTATAGGACTTCAAACCGCAGCTTCTCTGACATATTCAATTTTATCAATAGCAAATATCATAATTTAAAAACAAAACAACTTTAGGTTATATTATTTATAGAATAAGTTGATTATAATTAACCTATTTAGAATGCCATATTAGTATATTTTAGGAGGATCAAGTTTATGTCATTAGATTTATTACCTAGTTTTTTTGTACCCCTTGTAGGTTTAGTACTTCCACTTTTTTCAATCATAGGTTTATTCCTTTATATTGAAAAAGAAAATAGAGAAGTTTTTGATCCAACAACTTATAAATTTTAAAAAATCTGTAAGGTACCGCAGCTATAAAGTCTGCGGTACCTTATTGAAAATGTTCTTAAAGAGATGATCCTAAACCTGAATACGAACCATAAATAAAAACTCCAACAATAGTTATAATTCCTAAACCTGCAACAAAGGCTACAAGCCACAACGGAACACGCCCAGCACTTGCCATAATAACTTTCTCCGTAAATTAAAAATGGGATACCTAGTTAAGTTATAAGAAAAAAAATCTTTTCCTATTTTAAAAAGATTAATTAAAGAAATAACTTGAAAATAAAACAGCTAAAACAAAAATAAGTAAAAGACCCCAATATAATGAAGTTCGATTTAATTCTACCGGACTTGAATTTGGATTTGGTCCTGGTGTATTTGATGACATAACTTTGCTCCTAACGTTGAATGAATTGCATTGAAGTAATTGCACCTAAGAAAAAGATCGTCGGTACTGCTAATCCATGTACTGCTAACCAACGAAACGTAAAGATAGGGTAAACAACAGGTTGGTTTGTGTTTCTAATCATACTTACAGTCCTTTAGTTAAATCATCTAATTCTTGTTTTGCATTAAATCTGTCATTAACAAGTGGAACTTGTTGACGATCTTGTGAGAAATACTCATTTGGTCTTGGTGTTCCAAAGACATCATAAGCTAATCCTGTACCAACAAATAACCAACCCGAAACAAATAAAGAAGGGATAGTTATACTATGTATAATCCAGTATCTTACACTAGTAATAATGTCTGAGAATGGGCGTTCGCCAGTAGAACCCGCCATACAACGATTTAGAGTTGAAGAAGATATTAATCATTTCAGGTTCTGAATTTACAGCGGGTGGGGGGAATCGAACCCCCATAGTCAGCTTGGAAGGCTGAAGTTTTACCACTAAACTACACCCGCTACTCAACAACAATTATTATACAAAATTGTTGGAAGAGTGATACTGACATTTTATTTAGTTCTATCAACAATTTCTGTGTTAAAACCCATTTCTAGACCTAAATTTGTAATAAAAGATTCTGAAAGAATAAATTTTGAGGGATCCTGTGTAGACCATATAGGAATTTCTCTATTTCCTTCTAAAACTAAAAATAGACCTTGTTTTCGGACTGGACTGTCCGTGTACATTATTTTGATACACTGTAACTCTCTAAAACTGTAAGAAAAAAATATTCGTTCATTTTTTCCTGGGTAACCTTTAAAAGCCAATGTTATTTGTTGATTACTTTTATCAAATCTTATTGAACCAGCACCTATATCTAATAACGCTGAAAATAAAAGGAATCCACCTAAAACAAGAGCACCACTACCATAACTTAACAAACTGAAACTTTGTGCCCCAAATCCATTTAAAAGGGGTTTAGTTGGGGTTGAATGTAATATGTTTACCGTAAGTAAATCAGAAAATACAGAGCAAAATCCTGTATAGCTATAGGCTCCCAGACCTGCAACCAATAAAATGATTGGTATAAAATAATTTTGAAGTTGATTATTCCCTGGTAAGCTTATTTGCCATTCATTTTCATCGAATTCTAACATTTTCCTCAAGTTGCAAAATTAAACTAAAATTTCCAATTAACGTTAGGATTGATTGAAAACCTATTAACCAATTTAGTATTTCAAGATTTAAAAAATAATGCCAACTCAAAATACAGATAGCACTAAGAAAAAATAAGGTTAAAGCTGGGATAAAACGAATAAGAACCCTCGACTTTATTTGATAGGCATATTGCCAAAAAACCTCAATAAAAACTAACCAATCAATTACACTTAAGGAATGAATATACCAAGTTTGAAATGATAGTTTCAATATCATAGCAATTTTAAATTTTGATGTAACTAAGAATTATTATATAAACTATATCACTTTTTTTAATTAAGTGAATTTAATTTAAATTATATTCTTTTATTAAAATTAAAAAATTAAGAAGAAAAACTTTGCAAAGTTTTATTTCAAAACCAATTATATTTGAAAAAACTAAAAAGTTAGATCTTAGAGAAACCTTTATCTTATGGAATAAAATGAAACCATAGACAAAGGGTTTCTAAAATTTATATTTTAAATTAGTTTTACTAATTTTAACCCTAAAAATACCGCAGATGCTGTTGCTATAGAAAAAACTAGTAGAACTAAATAGTAACTGATTAATATCATCTCTAACAAACCTTTTCTTATTTTATTAATAATTTTATCTTAGTTTCTAAATATTAATTTATTAGGTAAGATATTAATATATTATAACAAAATAAAAAATATAAAAAGTTCCAACTTACTTTATTGATAAAAAAAGACATTTTTATCTTTTTGTATGCTATAATAATTTTGGTAAATAAAATAGAGAAAGATTATGGTCAGTTTCATCAAGCCTTACAGGCAAGATCCCTTCGTAGGTCATTTAGCAACACCTATTACTACTTCGGCTTTTACAAGGGCGTATCTTAAAGTTCTTCCAGCTTATCGACCAGGACTAACACCACTTTCAAGAGGAGCCGAAATTGGTTTTACACATGGTTATTTCCTTATTGGACCATTCTATACCTATGGCCCGTTACGTTCTGCAGAATTTTCACTTACGTCATTAGCTGCAGGTCTACTTGCTGCAATAACTCTACTATTAATTTTAACAGTAGGATTATCGATTTATGGACAGGTTACTTATGATGTTTATGATAATGCTCTTATCGTAAAACTTGTACGTCAAATGGTAGGATCAGAAAAAACACAAGACTTACCTCAAATTAAAGGAACAAGCGAACTAGATACTGTTCTAGGTTGGCAAAAATTCTCTGAGGGATTCTTTAGTGGTGGACTAATCGGTAGCATCGTTGCTGCAGTTGGTATAGCTTTATACTCAACGTACTTATAAATCTAATGCTTAAAGCATTAGATTTATAAATATTCTAAATTATTGCATAATCTAATAAAGAATAGGGTCGATGCCCGAGTGGTTAAAGGGGGCGGACTGTAAATCCGCTGGCTCAGCCTACGTTGGTTCAAATCCAACTCGGCCTATTTATGAAAAAGTTTTTTTAGTGGTGCTATGTACAGAAGACTCTGCACTTAAACCAATCATTTGAGAATTACTTTTACCAGGTGCAACCATTGGGTAACAATTTTCAGTTTCATTTACTTCAAAATCAATTAACATTGCTTGATTTGTTGAAACAATCTCATTTTCTATTTCGGCAAATTCTTCAGGAGTTTTTATTCGGTAACCCTTAATACCATATGACTCTGCAAGTTTAACAAAATCAGGCATTCCATCTTTCATAGAAGAATGTGAATAACGCTCATCATAAAAGGATTGTTGCCATTGACGTACCATACCTTGCCAGCGATTATTTAAGATAAGAATTTTGATTGGTAAATTATATTGTGCTATAGTTCCAAGTTCTTGTATATTCATTTGAAAACTAGCGTCTCCCGTAATACAAATTACGTTTGAATTAGAAAAAGCTAATTGTGCACCTATTGCAGCAGGTAAACCATATCCCATAGTACCTAAACCGGCGCTTGACATCCATTTTCTAATATTACATTTTAAAAATTGAGCCGCCCACATTTGATGCTGTCCAACATCCGTAGTAAAATATGCATTTGGAAGAAGTTCAGCAACACGATTAACAATTTGTTGAGGAGATAAACCTAAAGGTATACTAGGAATAATTAAGGGATAGCGCTCTTTCCATTTTACTATTCGTTCTCGCCAAAATCTTGTTTGTGTAGCATCGTATGAAGGTGTTATCGTACTTGAATGTTTTAACAACTGGTGTAAAACTTTTTTAATATCACCAATAATAGC